TGTCCTGAATAACTCTGCCATCATTTTGCTTTCCATTCTGTGACTGCTCTGCTCCCGAAAAGATCAATCGACAGAGACTTACCGAGACGTCGGCGTTGGTTTTTCCAACGACAAAATGGGAGAATGGAGAATGCAATGTCGATAGCTTTCGCATGAGCGGTAGACTAAACACCCACCCAATCTCGAAGAAAATCAAAGAAAACGACGAAGCTGACGGCGCACCTACTGGAAGAGCCTGAAAGCCTAGATTGACGGGTCTCGTCATACGAAATTGCAAAGATGCGAGTGCCTCGTTCTTTCGAGTCTCAGAATCCGAGCCTCGCTCAGCTACATCTGCTTCAGACGGTAGTGGATGTAGGCAAAGTTGCCGGTAGAAATGATGGGTTGGTTGAGTCGGTCAACTGTCATGTGACGAAGAGGACAGCGACGAAGAGAGCCTCAGGGACTGCAGGGGAAAGCAAGCATATCCCACTGTCTGAGCTGAACACCAGCCCTACCTCCGTCGATCTTCTTTCCTCTTTCCGAGTTGACCCGGCATTGGGAAGGGGAACTCTGTCGGTATATACTACCTACGCAATTAGGAGATTGGAATCCGACGAACGGTGGGACAAGCAAGTCATCTTTTTTGATCACCGAAAAGCAAAGCAGGTATGCGAGCCGGTCCCGAGGAAGGGGATTCGTCGATGCACCTAAACCAAATGTAGGTTCGAAGAGATCAACTACGACGATCGAAGACAAAAGGAGACGTCTTGTCGAAAAGAAGGAAGCGTCGGGTAGCTGGATACACTCTGTAGGCAAGGACTGAAGACAGGTCCGACGACAGGGTCTGGATGGGAATCTTCTATACCGGCATCTGAAGCTGATACAAGATCAGGAGAATCTTCGGGAGTAGATCCACATGACGGGTTCCCACGTCGGCATGGAGACCTTTGGTGGTCTGGTTTAACTGTCCCACTCTGTGGTGCGACGCCCCAGGAGAGAGCAAAAGACCAGGTACCGGTTTTGGGAGGCCCACTTCACTTCTTCATTCTCTTCGAGACGAACGAGAGGAAAGACGCCGTCAGCAGGGAATACACTTTTCCGATCGACGAAGCCACCCATGGTCTCGGGCAAGAAAGACACCAGCCGCCGCTCGGAAAAATCCGAGGGACAAGCAGGTTCTGCTGGAGAGGATGGCTCAGTTACAGCTTCCTAGTCTCGAACATAACATCTTTTTTGTCCATCCGCAAAATAAAATGGAGGAAAGACGTGTGATTTTAACACCCAACCTTCGACACAGTTCCGACGGTCTACTCTTCTGTTCCGCTTTCTTCTGCTCACCGACATCGAAACTTTCTTTCGACAACTCGGATCGAGGATCCACACCTTCCCTTCCGAAAGGGGTCAGCTCAGGAAGTTGAAGTGGAGAACTCAAAAGCTCGAGGAATGGGGTCGGCGATCCTACATCCAGAAGTAAACCTGTCCGAATCAGGCAAGCCAACGTCGAGTTAGGGAGTCCCCTCTTCGTCGGAAGTCAATTGACAGAAGTCAGCGGCTTATCAACGTCGACCTTACCCATAGACTCCAGCCCGGGATCCGACGATTTCGGGAGGAACCAGAGAAAAGACGTCTCTGGAAGAAAAACGGCGTCGTCGATCGGTCCCTGAAAAGCGTGATGTGGCTTAAAAGCCCCCGTCCATCCCATCCCACCCGACGTCTCTGAGGGAAAACCCTAGGCGGAGGGGATTGAGGGAATTGGGGAACCATAACCACCCGGAAAAAGATGAGTAACCGGCTCTCGATTTTGATTTTCCAAATGTGATGATTTACCCGTGACTGAGCAAAACCATAGTGACGTACAACGAGGGTGATCAAAATGTCAATTCGGAGAGAGGAAGATCGACTAGCCAACCGACAGTGGAGGACCTCCTGGAGATGGTTTGACCACGTCATAGGAATGTTATTCAATAGCGCACCAAATGCGCGCACTGCGGTTTCCTGCTTTGTTTGGAGGGCTGTGGGAATGGAATAATAGCCATACCATGCAAAACCATTTTCTGATTGGAACATTTTTAGCCAGGGATATGTGAAGCTATACGACTCAGCTCTATTCTCTTAAAAAAGGCTTTTCCTTCGCTATTTCCTCTCCCGCATTCGTTCTTTTCCAGAAAGATAGGGTGGTGTACCCCCCTTCCACCACTGTTTTCACCCGTAGAGCTCTGCTCGATCGCCGAAAGGACGAGTCCCGGTCGTTCACGCGTACAAAAATGCCTTCGTCGCGACGAAGCATATTCATCTCGATCTGCAACTCTCGAAGGATCGTCGAATTGGCTGAAATTTCATTCCCGAGGGTTAGGATCGACGGGAACAATCGGTCGAGTATTTAATAACCTCTGCCCTACGGAGCTCCCCATACTCCTTCACAGCCCTTACCTCTTCCTTGCCCAACTCAGGATCGGAAGGGTTAAGCTTGACGTTGATGCTGAACATGTTCCATCTTCTCTCGGGATTGTACAACTCTACTGCGGAGGTAAGAAAACTGGGACGTCGTTCCGAAGATAATGCGTCGAGCCTACCGTCTGACGCTTTTGAAGCGTCAGTACATAGCCAAAACATAGGAGTGCCCTCCACTTCCCCCGACCACACCTCCTCCACCAAAGGAAGATGAGACGGATGAGGAGCCCATTTGTCAAAGAACGTCGAAAGGTTTCTTCAATCTAGGCAACTCTGACAACTTGACAACCATAGAAGAATGATCGGAAATACGGGAGGGAAGAAAGAAAGCTTCGGAACCCGAGAATCTCCCCTCCCAATCCGAATTGCCCCAGACTCTGCCCATTTTCCTGACGATGGTATCAGCCTAGAAATGTTTTCCACGTGTATTCTGATATTCTCTTTTGGTTCCGGACTAGAATCAACTCATTGTCGGGGTTTGACGCCGTCTCCTTCGGAGAGATGGCTGGTAGAATCATGGGGTCTCTCTCCGGATGTAACCAGGCTGTAGTATGTTGCTCTTTCTTTTTCTTTGTAGTTTGTTGGCTTACTTCGAAGTAGGAGCGTCGAACTCCAGTCTCCAAATGAGTCTTCTCCGTAATTCCCTGGGGGAAGGAGGCCTGAAGGCCGCGTCGAATGCGAGTGCAAAGGTAATGACTTTTCGGTTTAAATAGAATATCTCCGTCGAGTTTTAGCTCCTAGTTTGGAACTATGGTCGACGTAGTCCCGTCAGCTGCCTGCCGTCGATTCCCGAGTCACAGTAGCTAAGCGTAAGTAAGCGTGGGCAATCGAACGGAATGGTTGTTGCATTTATCCGACGCGACGGAGCGGGGTAGTTTACTCGCGGGAATAAGGGAATGCGATGTCGAAAAGAAAGGATTGAATGGATGAGCGGAGCAGTGAGTGTAAGCGAACGGACCGGGCATGTGATATGCGTCGATGACGGGGGTAGTTTTCTTTGATGGAGATGTCCTGGTGTCAGCAACGGGAGCAATGAGAGCAAATCTGGTAATGAGGCGGGGGTTTCAGCGAAACGAGACTCTGGTTTCCGTGTATGGTATGTGTAGATTGTAGCGCAGAACAGGGCGTCGACTGGAAAAGTAGTGAAATGGCAACTCCGGAAGTCTCACTATAGTCCCGGAGCCATCGATTAGCTCGGCTTGTCCTATGTTTTAGCTTAACTCATCGTATCGGCTGTTGTGTAAGGGTTGACCGTCGACGAGCTCTGGTCGGGAGGCCTTCCGATGTCCTTTATAGCCACCTTCCCGGAATTGGAAAGATTGGAAAACGAGATGTGAACACAAGCTCACTTCCGGTTCGCGATTCCCTTGTGGCTACGTCACTTCGGGTCTCAGGGCAAGTATCCGACGGACGTCGTTTTCTGCTCTGATCGTAGATCTACTACGGCTGCGGCTTTCTCTTCTATTGCTGATTTCGCTACTTCCATCCGTCGAGTATTGGGTATCGTGTGAGTCTTCTCCCAGTTGTTGCTTAGCTGCTTTCTGGGCATCGCTCTCTGTTTTTACAAGCGACGTGACGTAAACCCCCTGGCGTCGGCTCAACCTTCGGAGACTTCTTTCACTGACTACTAGGGAAGGGAAACTAAGCTGTAGCTGTAGTTGGCAGTTCGAGTTCTTAGCAGCACAAGCGGGAGCCAGGGGGAAGGCCTTCAGGCCGCTGGTGGAACTCCCAGGGAATGGCTTTCTACGGAAGGAGAAGGAGATCCTTATAGAACCACACTAAACAAACGGTATATAACCTCAGGTTCCCGGAGAGGAGTAGCTAGTTTGCTTGTTCTGAAGAAGGAGCAACTAGTCTGACAGTTGCCAGCTCTTCTTTCCGATCGTCGATTGCTTTCCGGTCCATTGTTCGATTCTATAACTGATGTAGCTTAACTCCATCTCTCGTATCGGCTAATCGCAGGAGTGGGGACATGAGAAGTAGGGTTAGCTGCCCTCAGAACACTTTCGGGACTCCTAAAGGAAGTCGTCAAAAGAAAAGAGGAAGCTATGCGCACACAAGCGGAATTCAGGTATGCATTCCGTTCTCAAGCGATTCCCTACTCAGGGAATGTCAGACTCCGGTGACGGAAGGCTTTGCTTTCGTCAGCTTTCAGCTGGCTTTACGACTTTAGTGTTCGGAATATCTTTTCCTTTCCTTCGTCTACTGACTGTACAGAGGTAACCGTCGCCTACTCCGTATGGCGCTTTGACGGCGAGTGAAACGTTGGGCTTCCCTTTACAGAAGCTTGCTTAAGTCAGCGGGCAGGAGTGAAACGGCTTGTTTGTATGACGGAATTTCTTCGTCATAAAGACCGTCGTCTTTTCTTCCTGCCGTCGGGGGACGGTTTAGGGTGAGCCCGTCTAGCTTTCTAGCATGAATAGTAGGCCTTTGAGATTGATCCCTCATGTAGTGACGGGTTGTAATAGGTAGCTAAAGTCATTTCATCTGAGATTCTATTTGCATTGATGGCTTCTAGCGAAGAGTGGAGGAGAGAGCGACGTCCGGACTCGGGGAGCTTTTACATAGAATCATTCTACCTAAATAAATACGATACTTTCCAAAGCCACCTGGGACGGACTAAAGACGAGATCTACCGACGGTCTCACGATAGAACTCAAAAGATATCTCCATTTAGCATTTAGCAAGCTCCCCTACCGCAGCTCTATGCTGCAAGCCAAAGGCAGGCCCACCTACGCCTTTTCCTCCCCGGCATTCTCACGACGTGGATTCGAACCACCCGACGCCACTTTCCTGTCTAGTGGATCGTGATTGGTCTGTCGTCCTCCTCATTATAGTCCTCCTAGAATCGACGAGCATTTCGTCGGAATACCTCCTGTCTTTTCACCGTCAGTAGAGTCCTATGCATAGTCAGTACTATAGCCCCAATCATGGCTGCTACGGAGAAAATCAAACACGAAACCCACCCATTGCTTTCAGAACCGGGCCGCCGCGAGCAGGCTTTCCTAGTCATCATACCTTCGAGTGAATCCCGACGGAGAGTGACTACTGACCGCTTTCTGGCTTACGGGCGTGCTTTCGATTCCGGAGACAATGCTATAATACCGATAAGGAGAAGAGAGAGATTAGTGCCCCGACGAGAGGAGCTCAGTTCCATAGACAAGAGCTGACCGTCGGATGGGAGTACGAGCCTAGATAAGCTCCAGCTTCCGACAGTGGGTAGAATATTTCGCAGTTTGTATTCACCTCCGTGCTTTGAGGAGGGAAAAGTTCCAGAACGGAGAGAAGATGCTTTTTCAGCCAAAGCAGCGGGTGTGGACGAATCCACTGACAGCGGAAAGGCCTGGAGATACAGTTCCGACGGACGGTCTGGATGGGAATCTTCTCGAACATCTTTAGCTGATGCAAGATCAGGTGAGTCTTCCACTTACGACTTCCGCCAGGTAAACCCCTTTCGCTACTGGGGAACTAAACTGACGATGGTGGAGCAGCCAGGCGGGTAGGTGAGGAACTGGGTTCCCGGAAAAGAGAGAGAGAAAGGAGGTTGAACCCGACGATGTCAGCTGGACGATCGTCGTCGTGAGGCAGTTGGGTAGATCCCGCAAGCAGATGTGAAAGGATATTCCGCTGCGCATTCGTCACCCATTTGACTGAGCTCGCGCTGCCCGGAACCGGTCTTCCCTTGCAACCGGGTCGGGTATAGCGTGGCACACCCATGTCGATGGAGATTTTATTTCCATTCGACAGGGTCCGAACGGAATACGTCAGTCGACTTGCTGCCTAGCCCACCAGGCTGCCCCCACCGTCACTAGATATCTCGAAACGGAGGAAGACGCTCATATCACCACATGCCGGACGTGAGCATAGGCATCCAAAACAGAAAGAGAAGGCGCGCAGCGGAAAAGAAATCTGACGGAAACGGAACCGGAACAGGTAGCGAGGAATGACTAAAGTAGAGACAATGGCCCCGACGAAAGACGAGGGGGAGAGAGACAGACATGACCGACGATCCCGACGGGGAAAAGGCATGACTACCGCAACATAGGTTTTTCAGATACCTACTGCTATTCGACGTTGGTGCCAAAGACGAGAGAGTAGACCATACAGATCCATTCCGACACGAAAAGGAAGAAAAGATTTTCTTTTTGGTAACGACGATCTCTATTCCGTAGAGAAGATCGAAAGACAAGAATTGCATAAAGAGATGCTCGGAATAGGTCACATAGTGAGTGGTCTTCCTTCTCTATAGATGCGATGACGAGACTGTGTGCGCGGGATGCCTATTGATGAGATAATTGGCAAGAGAGATCTGCGGCTGACCTTTTTCCATGTTTTCTTGCTGACTGAGCTGCTTTACGTCTGAGTTTGATTCGCATGGCACTCGAGATTTCTGTTTGAGAGCTACTGAATGACTTTTCTTGCTGTGAAGCAAAAAAGCAAAGAGTCGGGGAGACCTGTCGAAGTGGGAATCTCCGCGGAGATTCATTGACCGAGCTTTCACCATCTCCGGATGAAGTGGATTCATCTACTCGTATCACGGACTGAACAAGCCAAGGTGAACTCAGCTATCCATTCCATTGGCCAACAAAAGAGGATGGACATAGCGCTGTTGAGGTGTATGAGCCTACCGTCATCATAGCGCCCCGACTCAACTCGACTCCGATGATAATGTTGTGGATAGATAGCGCTTTCTGACGCATCCTTCCGCGTGGAATCTCGTCGATCGTCGAATGCGTGTCTACTGCTCCGGATGAATGGCGTCGAGTCCGTCATTCACCGATCAGCTTTCTTCTCTTTTTTTTCGAACTCGATGCGATCGATGCTCATCTCTTTTGATAGGGGGGACCCTACTGAGCGAGATTTAAAAGAAGGAATATCTTCTTCGGGATTGGATGGAGGGAGCTCTGATCTTATGGAATCCTATGTCTATACGTCGACGGTGGCGCTGCTCTTCATTCGTCGCAACAACTTTCCACGGATTCTGACTGAGTTGCATAAGTAGGACCTCATTGCATTGTCTTCCCGTCTCTCTCGTTTTTAGGCGTCGATCTGATGAGTGATAAATGGGTCGGTGAAGAAGAAAAACATCGTCGACCCGTCGAGTCCCACGGGGAAGCCTCTTCATTCTCGCAACAACGAAGCAAAGGGCTCATTCGAAAAAGAAGCTCAAACTCAACCGCCGAGTGGGTCTGCCAGCTCAACCATCCCGTCGACGAAGAATGGGCAAAAGCAGCAGGCAAATGAAGGAGATACGTCGAGTTCACAAGCCATAATTCTCCGGTATGCTCGAAAGAACAAAAAAAGAGTCAACAATGACGCGACGCATAGGGATAAAAAACTGACGGGATAGGGGGAAGGGAAAGGTCCGGACCAAAATCTCTGTTTTGAGAGGTAGGGAAAGGGATGCTCGGAAGAAGGACTGAAAATCCGGACTGCCTATACGACTACTGTCTGATCGCCCAAACTCCGTCTCGTCTTTTTGATGGGAACGTCGAAAGTGATTCCCTTTCGTGTGTCGCCTTTCTCGAACTCGTCGCGTCGTTCATTTGTGAAGGAACCAACATCTGTGATTGGTACTCCCTCAATGTCAATAAAATCTCGATTCGGCAATGGGAAGCGCTTATGCCCTCAGGGATGCTCTCAACTAAAAAGAAACCCTTCTTCCGAGACCGCTTTCAGCAACCGACGCCCGTTCCTCCCCGAGAAAAGAGGACCGCTCGATGCCGGGACAAACGAAAGAAGCACGATGCCCGCGCAGCTCCCGATCGATTACGACGCCAAATAGTCTTTCCTTCTTCTCGTGAGTGGTAAAGACAATCTCCGACGCGAAAGGCCCTTTTATTCAGTTCTCCTATATATACCGAGTCTCGCACCACACAATGAAGCGCCTTCTGTCTTTTGGGGGAGGAGGCGGAATGCATCTCTTATTTCCAGGAAACACTTTTCAAATGGAAGGTAGCCGGGAGCTTTCGCTTTCTATCACGAAAACAAAGAGCAAATCAGAGCCAAAAAGGAAGCTTTCATCTCCGGTCTCGTCGCTTGCTTCGTCAAAAGTCCCAGTTTAAAGCCAACCGAAATCCAGTCTTGTTGATCGACCATACGAGGAAAGTGAAGACGAAAATAGGGCTTTCTCTCGTCGACCAGAGCAAGCAATAGATCTGTCGAGAGTTTAGGTCAGGTTCAGGTGGGACAACAGCCCGAAATATGTCAGGGAGGAAAGGTAGTAGAGACAAGCAAGAGCAGGCACCGATACGGCACAAAAGGGTACAGAAAACCGCTTTTTTAAGCTTTCGACTTCCCCCCCGTCCGAACGGAAAGGGAAGCCGATCTGAGTCCCATGGGCAGCCCGTCTAAACAAAACCCTACGTCACTAAATGCATGCGACTGACCATCCACTCGTCGACTCTTTTTGATTGAAATACTCGTAGACGAAAGCAGATTGACGGAGCACCACCCGACACCGCGGAAGGCTATGACCTCTTCTCTAAAAAAACGGGATGTGCGGGCGCTTTCCTTGCTAAAGTGAGAGGGGACATAGAAATTCATTCACGTTGATTTATGTATATCTGTGTTCCGTTCAAGAGATTCCCACAAACGACGAATCAAAGAAGTCTTCTTTCGTCGCTGCGTATCGAGATGTCTTTTTCAGAATTTTTGCAGTCTGATTGCCACATTATTGGAAACCTATATCAAAAATCGACGAAGGGAAGAGCGTTGAAGACGTTTAGTGGATAGAGGTGGTACCATAGAGGTAGGTTGCAAACTGACGGGGGAGGAATGGTCTATCCGTTCCAGCGTGGTTGGTATAGAGGGATACGGAATGCCCAGGGTGACAAGTCATTCCTCGGTGACATCTGATGATGGAAATGATTTATGGTACCTGCCCACTAGACGGTCCGACGGTTTATGCCGGAAAGCGCCTCCCCTCATTCGACATGACGACTTTTCCGTCCGTCGGACTTTCAACAACGACGGATTGTTCGTCGATTCTTCTCCCGAAATACATGAAATAGCTTCCGCTGGAGCAAATTCGAGACAGATGTGACGCATCTTAGCCAGCCGGAAGTGCAGGGATGTAGGCCCTTTCACCAAATGCCCGGATCTATTGAGAACTACGAAGAAGTGATTTCAAAATTTTCGTGGAATTCCAGATCCGCGTCGAAGTTCATCGCTTTTTCATCCATCCGCTCCATCAATTTATGGAGTTGTAGCGGTAACATGCCAATCTGGTTGGTTCGTATTCATTCCCGCCGGTCGGGATGAACATGCTTCCGTTTCCGTCTCGATGGAAAAGGGATTGTTTCGACGATATGACGTCTCACAACAATCCGTCTTCACCAATCTTTCTTTGCTGAGAAGAAATTCGGTCAGAGAGACGGAACGTCTGTCGAATTTCATTTGTGTTTTTAGCTTGACGTAGACGAATTTCGTCTATTTGCAAAACTCGTCGACGAAGAAATTCTTTTTGGGCTGCTTGTCTCTCCGCATTGACGAAGAAACCTAAAAGTCAAAAGTCACCCTCTTCCCTTCCCATTCCGTCCTTCTCTTTCACGTATTCGATCGACGACGGACGAGCTGGAATGTATATAAATCGCTGAGACGTTGGTGATAGGTATGAAAAGACAGCAGCAGGTGCCTGGCCCGTCTATATCTGTAGCCCGACGAAGCTGTTGATTAGACCATCTACTACAAACTACTACCCAACTACCACTAGCTATTCGGGATTGGGCTGGGAATATACGTATACGTAGTAGTCGTTGAGGGAACTATGTATCATTTGATGGGGCAGCAGAGGTCAAAAAATCGTCGGTAGAGTCAGAAAGAATTGATGGGCGTAGTCGTAGTTGTAGCTGGTCGTTGTTACGCCCCTGCCCGCCGAGACTAGGTGAATTGCTCCCCCCTATACGGCATTCCTCCCACCCTTCCCTCAACACAACCCTGTTCTCATCCCTACTCTCCATCCCCTTCCATTTCCCCCTCCCCGGTTGATCGCTCGACGGTACAAAACAAGCTCGAGACAAATAGGGGTGGGGTAGAGGGAACAAAAAGTCTGAAGGAATTCCTTCATGATTTTGATGATTGATTTTTCAGTGGAATCGAATGAAATGTCTTTCATTCAGTATGATGAGGTTGGAACATGCGTTGTTCTATCCCTGGAAGTGGTTTCGACAGTTCATCTACACACGTAATGGGACGTCGCGGCATCCCTCGATCCTATGCTTTCTGAATGACTCGGTGAAAATTTAAATCACCTGGAGTGATGGTAGAGTAACCACTTCTCCCGGTTTTTTTCGAATTCGAATTCTCATCCGAGCCCGTCGACTGGTGGGAATCGGGCCGGAGAGGCTATGACTTTGACTGCACCGTCTATACTTGCCGTATCCCGAGAATTGTGGCCAGCCATATCGCAACGCTCTCTATTTCGACAGTGTCTCGACGGGATTTCCTTCTCTGTAGTCATGAATGGGATTTGTAGATACGGAAACCAGGCCGAGCTGATGCTGTCTCTGCCACACACGGTCGACCATCAGAGTTGGACCAAGCAGACCGTCACGCGTGGCATATCTCAATTCGCTTCACAGAACCAACGTCATATTCCGACGAGCGTCATTCACCTTTCTTTCATCCACTGCCTTTTCCGGGTGAAAAAGCAAGCAACGAAAGAGTGTGAATCGTGGCTGGAGAGATGGTTGAAGGGGAACGGTATGGAATGGTATCGTCCCCTCTCGAGGTAGGTATCTCGTTCCGAAGTTCGTTTCTCCCACACTCGAAAGGTAAACGCCCGTCCGGCCCATAATTCATTCATTGGAGGTGGGATCGGAGAAAGGGAGAGTGCCCTCCCGACTCGATCCTCCCGAAACGAGAGAAAGCCAGGAGAGCGTTGGAAGATAAAGATCCAATTCCGTCTCGATGGGTCGACGGGAATTGCGAAGAGGTTTCCTCTTCGATCAAACAATAAGCAGTTCCGGTTGTTTCATTACTGTCTCTGAACAGCGGATATTCGTCGTTATCGGTGGGGAGCGGTGGGTGTGAGGAGCATACTACCGAAAGAGACTCCTCGGGAAGGCCCACCGATGAGAAGGTGGTAGAGGACGGATCAAGCCAATTTATGCTGTACCGAATCCAGCTCCACATGATGCGACGAAATTGTTTGACCGGAGTGAAATATCTCTTTACCCATGAATGCATATGATGGGATGAGAAGAGGCGCGAGAATCGCTAGAAGCGCCTGGCCGCTATGGTATGTCTCTTCGCGGGGACCCAGTGGAGTCGAAGGGAGCATGCCGTGGGGGAGAGGGCACTGGCAGTGTGTTATTAAGGGAAATGAATCTGACGAGACTTTTAAAAGCGTCGGGACTGTCGAGCTTCCTTTCGGGTCTCCCTGGAGGCTTCGCCGGTAGTTGAAAGTCGAGATCAGGATGTATGGAGTATGTCTTTTTTATAACACCCTTTCTTCTTTCCTGTTCCTGTTCCAGCTTCCGACGAGTGACGGTGACGGTCTTTCTTTTCCGTACCGAATAGTCCGTTTATTCCTCCCTCCCATCGTCGCTTCGCCACGTCATGCGGTCCGCTCGAAACGACTATCGACAGCTTTCGTCGAGTTGACGGCGCTTTCCGGAAAAACCCTCTTCTTTGCGACTCGAAAGAGGATAGAGCTTCCCCCTCTCACCGTCATCTTTTCTGTATCGTCATGGAGGGGTTCTCGATTCGTCATGAAGGCGAGAACGACGCCGTCGGTCTCATCAGACCATGTTCCCAATGATGCCAATCCGGTCACACACAACGTCGTTTGCTGATGACTTGATGATCTTCACGGAAGCCAGCACCGTCGTAACAATCTTCTTCTGTGTTGAAGCGTTCTCGGAAGAAGCCATGCATTCTTTCGACGAATCTCCCAACCCCCCGTCGGCCCTTCTCCTTCTATTCTATAAAAAAAAAAGGCGAACATCGGAGATAGGCCCGGTCGCCTTTCGGAGAAGGCGAGCAGCCCAGCCCCCCTGTTGCTTATAGTCGTGACGGGTCAGCAGTATTTCGCAATAGCAGCTCCGAGAAGCTGGGCGTCAGGGTGCGCCTCCAGCGGTCGTTTCAGTGACTCATAGGGCCTCCCTCAGCTCAGACTGGTGTCGCCACCTCTCCCAGGACCGGAATGATTATCCCTGCCCGATGGGTCTACATTCATCCCTGAATGTCGTCGGGTACTGTTCACTTCCCCGCCATTCGTCGTAACCGTCACCTGTAATCCGCGCAGGTGTGTCCGCACCCCCTGGAGTGGACGAGAAAGAAAGGATTTCTCGGAGCAACCCCCCTGGTTCCAGACCCAGGAGTTCACTTTCCCGTATGAGCATTCGGTACATGTATGACGTCCGTGGAAGAGTCAGACGGGTCACCACTACTGAGGATCTCCCCCCTGAGATGCAGATGGGTCGTCTGAGGGTTCGCCGCGGTTCATTGCTGTGCTTACACACTAGGCTACCCTTCTCCGAAAGCTCCGCGGGACCACCTATCACTAGTCTTCGGCCGGAGGGGTTTATTGCACAAAAACGCCGGGACGCTGGCTCTCGCAGAGAGAAGCCCAACGAATGTCAGATGCAAAGCCCCGCACCTCATTAAGATCATATTGGCATACTCTCCCAAAAAAAAAAGAGCAGACCCCATTGAAGACGGGAGTGAGGTACAACAAGGCCATTTCTGTCCACCTTCTCACGGAGCCGTACGTGGACGTTACCGCTCATACAGCTCCCAGCCAGCAAGCATTCCGCTTTCCTCTGCGACGGAATGGAAGTGTGGATGAATCGACATCAAATAGAGTACTCCGGTTTTTCTTATCATATCAGAAATAACATGCATGATGACGAGCATCCCTTTCACAAAAACCTACGGATCCCCCCCTCCCCCCTCCAGCCACTTCAGCACCGTCGTGATCTTCTCAAAGATAATTACGAGCCCTCTCCGTCGTGAGGTTTTTGTAGATTCCGAAAATGGAAATGGTGGATCAGGACGAGAATGAATCCGGGAATCCAGGACATATTCATCCTGGAGCTTCTGCTCTCCTCAGTGGAGGGGTTTTCATAGAGAGAGAGGTGAGTCGAGGCGAGGGTAGCCTCCCGCTTCGCTTGACCGATTCCTCGGAGTCGGAGGAAGATCGACCCTGAACGAAGCTGAAGGAGCTGCTCTCGATGTGAGATCTGCAGCAAAAAACTGTCATTTTCTGTCCCAGAACAGCAGCCTCCGGATAAGATGACGCCTAAAAACAAAGACACACAACGGACTGGACACAAACAAAAGAAAGAAGAAGTGATGACCCGTTTTCGCCCTGCCCCGATGATGCGCTCCTAGCTCGCGGAACTACACTACATACCGGAAAAAACTCTCTCGAGAACTGTCGATTTGAGAAGAGAATCATTGGTTTGACCGACGAGCTACGTGGGAAATACGAGATCTAGGCAAGCCGCTACATGTTCTCCCCGTCGCCCGTCGAACTACCGATAGAAGAACGACTTTTCTTCTCTTAGATACCGGTCGATCGGTTCGCATCTCAATAGGTCTGCGGATCGATTTTCTTCTATACGAGAAATCACCATCTCGTAGCACCACCACGACGTTCGTCATTCCGAGCCCCCCCCATGCCGTGACTTCGACTGAGAGTATGATGAATGAGTGGAAAGATCTTTTATAGAAGTTCCCTGTCCGATCCAACCGACAGAGTGCGTATCGTAGGGCATATCCCTTCTGCACAACAAACGAAACTGACGGGTGCCTTCCCAACACGACGAACCAGACCAACCGACAGAGTGTGCTACTTACCAAACTGCTGTAGAGGAGGCCTTCGAATCGAAAGAACACAGTCTGAGATCACCCCAGAAGGAAACCTGACGAGGGGATACCCGGGAATATGGCAAGCACGGACGACCAATTGCGCTTGCAGGGTGTGAAGGAAGGTTGGGTGGGGGCATTGGACCGACGAATTGTCCAAACAACCAACCTACCAACACAACTGATGTGTCAATGGTGTGTCTCCGGTTATATGATTCCGGATGTCCTGACGCCCCCGGTAAACTTTGTTGGAACATCAGCTTATGCCGGAACAGCGGTGAAGAAAGCAGCATCTCCGCCACCATTTTCCATATTCAATCCCCCCGGTCCTCCTGTTTACCTCGTCAGCAGGGGTGAAAGCTGCACTATCACTAGCGACAGAGTCATTACCAACAGCTCAAAATCTTCTCTTCCCGGATCGGTGACGGCCGTCGGATGACTTGTTCTTCGCCTCAGGGTCATCAACTGAAACTACTGATGCTTACTCATATGCTGGCCGATCCGGTTAAAATCCAATGTCGATCTGCCGTCAGTCTATACCTATACTGGTAGTGCGATTCGACATTGGTTCAGACGTAAGCAGCTGAAGCAACTGCTGGGGGTACCTATCCCACTGTCTTTGCCGCTGGTGGAACTGGATATCGAAAAAACGGGTTCGGGTACTGTACTCGATAGGGGTGCCAAAGGCAAGACGTTCCGATAGAAGGGAACCCGAAAGTCGGATGCGCGATCCATGAGAGCCCATTCGAGAGAAAAGGTCCCCTTTTGATGTGATGAGAAAATGTACTCCGGAGATTCTCTCCCCGTCTGAAGAAAAAAGACGGTATTTTCTTTCTCCTTACCGACAATAACCATTGAGCTGTTCTATCTCCTATGATGAAAGGTTTCCGCGGACATGGATCAATAGGGACCGTCATTACCCGCGGGCTTTTCCATAATATGCTCTTCATCTTTGCTTTCAGTTCAGGATAGAGGTTAAGAAAAAGGTGAATCGGCATGTGAAAAGCATCAATCGAAAGATTGAGTGGACAATGAATGGATAGCGCACAGTTCTTCATGACGTCCGATAGCACGAACTACCGATTTGACATCTTCCTACCAGTGCGTCGTTTAGTTGTCACAATCTCTATTCCGCATCTTTGTCTTTTCTGAGGTTGTTGGAATCTCGAATCATCCGTTGTTCATCTTGCGTCGGAAGACCAGTTTGAGGATGGGTGGACTATTTGTGGAGCAAACCACCCCATCAGGCTTTGTGCAATCATTTCACCAATCGGTAATTTCAACGTTCAGGTTCATGTCGATTCTGCTTGTTGATCGACTCAATCCGGTCTCTCCGCCTGACTTCTCGGCTTCCTGCTCGCTTTCTGTTTTGACCTCATTCTTCCAACTGTCCTCTCGATCTATAGGCTTCAATGACTGGTCGTGGTTCGACGCCCCATCTTTCTGTTCTTCTTTCCAGCCCGTACCGGAGCCCCCCTCTTCTCTACCGGAAAGCCTCTCACCCTGACCACACCTTCCTTCTTTTCCAATCCCTTCCCTTGTTGAACTCAATGGAACCGATCCTTCCAATAGCCAATCTCGCCTCGGAATGATCGACGATCCCTCTCCCTCAGACTCGAGTCCACGAGCGGTAGACGTCGGCTGAGACCGTCGTTCCGAGATGTTGTTGGATTGCGATGCGAGTGGGTCATCTAAAGTGGAAGACGGAGACGACACGAAGTCACTTCGACAATCCGGAGTGAAAGGTGCTGAATGGAAGAAGATTCAATGTTGTAGCAGCATACTGTCGATAATCTAAAGAACCAATCGACAGTCCGTCATATTCCGATCTCGCCGGTAGTCTGTCATTCAGAGACCGACGGAAGGCTCGGCCCATGACGCAAGAGATCCCAACTATCATCGATCGATGAGACTGTGAGGTCTCGGTTTGAGCAATGGGGAAGGTAGAGTGTCTTCTCTGACGAGTCTTCTCGTCAGGAGGTGCTAGGCAAGTCTATTCCGTGGTTTCGCGTTCTCTCGAACAAAGAAATTTCACTTTTATGAGTCTCCGGTACGTCGAGTCATTGGATCAGCTTCAGGGAGCCAAGCTCACATCGAACTGAAATGAGATCCCTCTGAGTAGTCGCAGCATCTCGACGTGCGTTTTGCGGGAGGCCCGGCGAAATCGACGAGTGTAGACGCTCCCGTACCACAAAAAAAGCAAAACCATGTTGCCACCAGGAAATCGAATACTCTCCTCCTTCTCGCTAGGGTGGTTAGATCTATCATGTGGCAGGTCAGTTGAATGCTCCGGTCGTTGCCGTATCCCTTTCATCGACGAAATGCCCGGGGCACAGGATTCATTGATGAGCCTCTTCGTTTGAGGAAAATGAAAATAAAAGAGAACTTCATATCATCCTCCTTTCGAATTCCGGAATGCTGGTGAGTGAATCCAGCCAACAGTCAATAGTACCGGAATTTCATGAATGCCGTGACGTGACCGGCAACTCGACGGAGCAGTGAAAACAGCGTCAAAACAGGAGGATCAAAAGGTCAAAGCTGGTGGTTCGTAAACGACGATCGTCACTCAGATACGGTCTCTTCCAGTCATCCTCGGAGCGATTGAAGCTGGAGTTGACCGTCGCCTCCGAGGAGATAGTCCCCCACTCGACAACCGCGATGTCTTGGTTGAGAGGCCCCACCTACCCATCTTCCCACAGTCGGAATGAGGCGGTGTAAATCCCGGAGTCGCCACTTCGTCGTGTTGATGTACAAAGATCTCGGGTTGAGGCAATCGACTTCCTACAGAGGAAGCACTTGTGCACATCAACGTCAGGATATCCCCCCGTTCTACACCATCTCCTGCACTCACCTGTTGGGCCCATCTCGGAAGACGTCCTTTCATTCAGTACACGCCAAAGCTGCTTTGCCTGGAACGCTTTGATCTGAACGTCATAGGTCCCGTCATTCTCAGTCGGCCTTCGCGGTTTGCACACCGTCGGACCAGCTGGACAGATGGGACGGCGTCAGTATCCCTACCATTGCCGGACCAAAATCAGTGACGACAGAGACGTAGCTTCCAGGGGCTATTTCACGTCGGAATGATAAGATTTCCGGCTCGGTTTCCGAAGGCAAGACTGGAGGTAGGAAGCTTTCATCCGTCGGGGGAGAATGAAAACGCTCGAATGACGAACTGTCGCTCACGATCTTTCCGCATCTCCACCTGTCCCTTTGTTATTGACGAAATGGGTCACCAATTGAGATATTCAGAATTGAGCAATGAGAAAATAGGAGCGGGTGATGACGATGACGGTTGGTAGAAGGCGGGGAATTTCTTTTGACTTCCGGAAAAAAAGCCCGTCCGCGCACCTGAGATCCAACTGAGACTCCGTGAAATAGACGTGGGGTAGAAATCGGAAAAAGAAACTCAGGAAGTCAATTCTGACATTGAAACCTCCCCGTCTTTCAGTACTGGAGTGAGAGAAGGGTCACGAACCACCGATCCCGAGGTGACGGGTCCAGAGCGTCGACGGCATAGACGAATGGATCTGAATCGCGTGACGGCTACCATCGTCATGTCATTGCCCGTATCGCCAGGAGAGCAAGCGACTTCCGTCGAATCGTGATTGAAGGCGCTTTCCGGAAAAACCCTTTGTTGATTTCGAATCCTAGGATCGACGAAACTTACCCGAGACGAGTCCGGTACGTGTCCCCCTGCTTCATCAAACCGTCGGCGCAATCAAATGTGCCAGGTCTTCCTTCCGTCAGGGCATACCTTCCTATCAAAGAACCTAAACGTCGGGGCGTGCATATCCTGGAGGAAGAAGGACGGGGTTGCTTTCCTCACGCGGGGTAGGTCGTCGTGAATGAATGGGTCTTTACTTGCCGCCTTTCGTCACGCGGGAATGGTCTTTTAGCGGGTTCAGTTCCAGCGGGTGACGGTGCGTCATGAGTAGGTGCGTGCGTATCCGGAGCGTCGAGGTACAGGAAGGCGTCGGAGGTTCGAGAATTGAAAAAAAAAAGAATTGACCGTCTGGCTCGCGTATTGTAAAGCTTCCCTGGCTCGTTTCGTAAACTCCACTCGCTGGTTGACGGTGCGTGTTCAATACGAGCATAATAATACAGACGATGTTGATCGACGGGGAAGATCTAACCAATCAGAGTGACCAAGCTGAGCTCCAATCTTCTTCTTCTGGTAGATTTTCTCCGCAAAAACGGTTCTCCTTGAGTTTCTGACGTGCCAAATGAGGGAACAAAGGGAAGTAGAGTCCACGAGCGTCTATTCCATCCGAATCATCACGAAAACGATTTCCTCCGTCATTTATGTGAGTGAGTTGTAGAACTCTCTTTCTGAACCTGTTTAGCGAGCGAGTTGACAAGCTAGCTTGACTTAATCATTATTGCGAGTTTACGAGCGACGCATTCATCCTGAGATTTATGAGCGAGTAGCAAAGTGACGCATCATTCTCAGTTGAAAGTTGTCAACATCATTATTCAAAGCAGCATTCTCAGTTGTGAGTTGGATAACATTCTCCTACTTTTTCCCTGTTGCGATCGAGTGACGCCTCGAAGAGTTTTTTATTTGAGGCTCTCGTATATAGAAAGAGTGAATCAATAGCTTTTGAACTCGCGATCAACGATACGATGATAAACGTCGTCGAAAAGCCTTTGGATGTTGTATATAGACAAATTCTTTCAACAATAAGTGCGACGCACCGTCACTCGCGATCAACGAAACCAAATCCATTCAATCTTCGCCTGCTGGCTTGACCGGAATTGGCTCGCTCCTACACCTGCTCCTACGAAGACAACTCGACGAGCTCAATCGCGACGCCCCTGTTGCGTCGTAGCGATTTCTGACGAAGAAAAAGGAACGAAAGCGACGAACGTCGTAGAAAGACCGACTCAAACTACATTGGCTTATCGAAAGCAGAATGAACTAAACCGGTCTCCGATTAGGATCAAAAGAACGCACGTCAGGGGCGCCTGTTGTCGGAAGAGACCCTGCTCGCTTGGGATTGCCATTGAGTTTACGAGTTTCTCTTCGCAGTCGTTTCCGTCGTGTGAATTCCCGGTTGCTTTAGTCCAACCTGTTGTTTAAGCTCCGTCATGGCTTGTTCCCAAACCCGTGGAACGCGTATTAAAATAAAGGAAAGCTCCGTCTGCAAACAAATAGGATATCTCTCCCTAAACCCAGCTGGCTGGCTTGCTCGCTGCCGGTTCCAGTTTTTCGACGTTTATATAGTGGTCAAAAGGCGAGCATACAATTCGCAGATCGCTCCTGACGACTACGTTCGCAGGTTCCTGTTTCGAGTGTGGTTGGCTCTTCCAGGTGCGTCGTGACGGCTGACGGTGAAGGTTCTAAAAGAGCTCGACCGAAACAGTACCGGAATGAGACGTTCGGTGGTTGGGAAAGGAGGTACGGGAAACGTCAGTATGATATTCTATATAATATTATAATTTCGAAAGAAGGATACCACTTCCAAACGAGACCACTTCACTTGACAGACCGCGACGCCCCTGCTTTTTCAACTTCAACTGACAGTTGCACGGGGAGAAAAGAAAAGACAATTCAATTGGACTCTGAAAGAGAGAACCGATCGGTAAAACGTCGATTTCGGAGAGAAGCGGGCGGTCACGGGGAATGGACCGTGACTTCATTGACTTCACGGACCGTCGCTTTGACTTCAATCACTGACTGGAACAAATCAAACCCCCGATAGTTGTGGTGAACGACACGACCGTCCCTACTCGAAGCGGAAAGCGTTGATTGACCGTTCCACTCGTGCCTATGCTTCTGCTTTCTTCGTCTATGCCTATGCTACCTATGCCATTCATTCCATTCCCGTCTCCGACATCAAATCCTCTCCTCTTCTGGACATGATAGCCCTGTTGACCATCAAATCTGCCCATCCGACTCTGAACCTTCGAGCCGAGTTCCTCTGGTCTGTTGACCCACCTTCCCATGTCAAAAAATGTTTTCTTCCCTTGCGGAAAAGAATGAAGTTCTCTCTTTCTTTACAGACGTAGTTGACCACCTATGCGATTATGAAAAGGGAAGTGACCTCTTTGCCCCTTCTCTTATCCGAGAGTCTCCACAGTGGATATCTCACGTCGAAGACAGGGAAAGCTACCGACGTCTGAGGGAGCGGAGCTTCTCCGGCATTCATTGGTTTATGCGGGCTTCGACGATCTCTGTACGGCTTCCAGATTGGAATAGGGAGGGACTCGACAATCCCCTTGCTCCGTCGACATGGCTCGACTTTTTTTTTGTTTGAATAGGGCGTCGCGTCGGATTTTGTCCGACGAGGGGCTGGCGGAAAAAATAATGATGTTCGGGGCCTGGATGAAGTTGTGCCTTATCAGTCACGACGGCGCTACTGTAACAGGTAAAGGGGTGTACAGTCCGGTATTCTGTGTCTGCCCCTTTGATAGTTGGCATACCATGCATCGTCGACACATACCTTTGGAAATCTCTTCTGAGCAGAGGCCAGAAAGACTTCTCTTCAACCAACGCGATCGTCTTATCCCTGCCAAAGTGACGTGACCTCCCAATCCTCCACCATGCAGCTCCGCTGTGTTGTTTTCCCTTAGGGAACCCTCAGGGATGCATAGTTGTCGGCCCATACCGCCATCCTGAAAAAGAAAATGACGACGTATTTGACTTCTCACTCCGAACGTCTCAAAATATGCGACGATACAGGATGACTCTTCCCCGGCAAAAAAAAGTGTGCATTTTTTGTTTGAGTTCTTTTCCCATTTTCTTTTCTCCAGCCCCCTCAGCAGCACTTTTCCGCAATTATGTAGATGATATCCCTGTGTTTGGAGAGCACGATGCAGCTGCTGGAAAGCAATTGACTCGTCATGTCGGACAGTTGATGATATCAAAGAATGAAGGTAGCAAGGCGCAGTCGACGCCCTAGGAGGACAATTTCGACTATTCTCTCTAGACTGGATTAAAAAGAGAAAACTGACTTTTCTACATGCAACCTAGTGCTCCTCCCCTGGATGAGAAAGTTTAAGATCCGCCGGGGCAAGTATCTTCTTTCTGTCTATTTGAGTTACAGGAGAAGTTGTTCCAGAATAGTTTAGACGCTTTTGAGACGGAAGCGACGTAGGATTTGAGAATGAAACTGTCGAAGCAACTTCTTTTTTTTTTCGACGGGCCTTCATTTCCGCTTTCCTCCATTCGTTCGGGACCTCTGAAAGAATCGTCAGGCTCCGTGGCACTGAAAATGGCTGAAACAAAAGCTATTTACGAAGGTGATAAAGTCTCGTCAGAAATCAAATGGGAAATTGGGTGAGCAGGGGGATTCCCCTTTATCAAAGCGACGAGGAAGATCAACGAGAGAATCATGTGAAGGAGCAGAGGCGTCGGAAAGGAATCCCTGTAGCTGTGCAGCCTGACGCCCGATGGAATCCCTCGTCTTCGTGCATTTTACGTATTCGCCGACTTTCCAAATCGGCCTGGCCAGGCTTCGCATCAATGACGGAATCGGTCATCGGCAACTTTTCTGAGTCTTTCCGTCATCTTATCCCGCCTGAGAAAGTCCGACGCATTTCCTCACGCACAGGCCTATGGGCGTCGACGCGACGCCCCGTCGACGAAAATCAGATTCATTTCTTTTCGTCGTTCGAGTTTCTTCCGCTGAACATCATTTCTCTTCCCTTTTCCCGGTTGGTTTGGTTGAGTCCCGGGAAGCTCACCTTGCCTATTTGACTACCAGTCAATAAATGATTGATTAGCAACGAGAAAATCGTTTTTAGGCTAGTCAGGTGTACGTACGTCAGTCGACGTTCACAGTCGATTGATATTCATTTGTCTCCGCTGACTGAACAGAACATCAAGGTGACAGGATTCGAACCTATGGCCCTCTGTACCCAAAACAGATGCGCTGACCAGACTGCGCTACACCTCGTCTCCCCCCCCGGAACATATAGATCCACCCGATCGATAAACACTCGAACCGAACTCGCCCACCCCGCTTTGGGCACAGGGCCGCGAGAACCACCGATTTGTCGGAAATCTGCCTCCGACGCCTCTTTCACGTTTCTTTCTTCATCCGGCTCGCTCTCGGCTACGCTACGTGTCCTTTGGACCAAAAGCCCGCTTAGAAGTGGATTCGAACCACTGACACAAGGATTTTCAGTCCTTTGCTCTAACCTGCTGAGCTACCTGAACCACTTTCCTAAAGTCTCTTTTCTTCATCTATGAGCGCCCCACCAGCAGTGGAAGAGCTTGCTCGACGAACCGAGAGCCGGCCAGGGACTGGCCGGCCCTCGTTCGATCAGGTGTTCTTCGCTATAGACGCCACCGACGAACGACGAAAGAGGTCTTGCAGAGCCTAATCACGTCACTAAACTGACGTAGTGCTATTCTGTCTTCCGAGGGACTCCATCGACGAAGAGGTTCTTTCTCTCACGTAATTTAGCCCGCCCGTTCCACTTCCGTGCCGGAGGAAATGGGATTCGAACCCATGATACAATCTTCGTCGTATGTCGATTTAGCAAACCAATGCCGTCGACGCCACTCAGCCATACCTCCGACGTTGTTGATCGGAATTGGATGTGCCGGGAAAAAGCAATCATTGAGAAGATCGAAGAAAATGAAACGCACGTGGTGGTCATTATAGCGGTTCCTTCTGATCCGAGAAAACGTCCGAAAAAACCGGCTACGGAACTACCGAGCAGAGGCAAAAAGACAATCAGTAGATACATGACGATCGAGTGTATTCATCAAACCGACAAAAGCAGACAATGAAAGAGCGGCCTGTCATTGAGAAAGGAGCGACGACGGCGTGAGGACTCTGACGAGGCGAACGAAGAATCCATGTTTCCAGCATAGAAAAGCAAAATGGAGGCTTTCTTTCAGGAAATTTTCATGCGCGACGTTGCTTCAACCCGGCCGGAGAAGGCACTACTGGGCGAGATCGACTTTGTTATCTTGGCTACCCCTCCGAAGCAATCGATTATCCGATTGAATGAATCAGCCTTCGTCATTATACGCTATAATGAGAGAGACTGTCACTCCATCTCATTCTTCCATTGACCTCGCAACAAGTAGGAGTCAACCCTCACTACTGTACTGGATTTGCGTCCGGATTTGCGAAGGAGTTGTTCGGGTTTCGGCATGAGTTACCGCACATCTCTTTCCGGTACTGGGGGCGGGTTGCGGGTTCGATCATTGAATGCAGAGAGTTCCGGAACCCCCCTCCATGGTTATATGCACTGCCTTCACCAACAGAAGGCGATGGAATCCCTCATCTCGTATAGCAAATCCGTCGCAGCTTTCATCTCCGGTCCCGGGGCTGGGTTTTCAACAGGTCGAAGAAGGAATACTTCATGGGCGTTTCCGAAGCTCCGGGAGGTCCGTCGGTTTATGCCGGAAAGCCCGGATATCTCAACACTTCGCATTCGAATAGGGGATGGAATACGGAGGCGTCGCTTCGACGGTCGACCTCTATGGAATGGGTATCCGATAAATCTTCTCGTCGAATCTTCGCATTTCGGAATGTCGAGGTAGGGACCGACGATCTCCGGAACTACGGGATAGGGAGTTCCCTGTTTTCACTGGCTCCGATGAACTGTTCGGAAGGCCATAAGCAGTTCCAACATCTTCTGAGGTCGAGTCGTCTTCTATGAATCTTCCATCTCCGGATCTCCATTACAGCCGCTCTTCAGAAGCGACGAGTCTCTGTTGAGGAAAGAAGGAGGAAGGGTAGCGTACAAGTGGAGCCCAATAGAGAGAGGTGGGATGGCAGGTTCGTCGTTTTCCGATAGGAAGAGGGAGGAAAACGCTTTGCTTCGATCTGACCGTCGACGGTGGATGGGAAGACGGTTTCCGTGAATCGACGCGACGTTGACGGAATCCAGCTCGGATTTCGACGGGAAAGTCTTAAACAAAACGAAAACACAGGCTTTATCCCGTGGGCCGGCGTCTGACGCCTTCTTTCCTTCCCTGACGGGACAGTCTCACCCGGAACTGATCGATCCTTCCAGTTTCGAGTGATCCTTTGTTGAATGCGGTCCCTTCTTTCTTCTTTTTCCTTTTTTCACGGTGCTTCCCGAACTTTCCCGCCGATGCCTCTTTCTCGCTCTTTCCGTTCTTTTTCAGTGACGCGAGATCCCCTTTCTTTTCCTTATCTTTCCACGAAACTATACCTTTCCTCCGCCGGTAGAGCGGGATAAAGATCCAGCTTCCTCCTTTCCTGCAATGGAGACAGAATCGCAGGTCATGTCAGGTTTCAGATTCGACAGAGAGATGTCAAGCGACGCGCCTGAGATGAGTACTCAACTTGCCCGACCTGCCTCTTCCACTGGACCTCGTCTTTCGACAGAGCAGCAGCTATCCGAGCCCTGCAAGCCGAATATAACCGTCGTTTCCTGGGCCAAGTCAGCCCATGACGTAGGGCTTTCGACAATTTGTTTGTTATGTGACGTTTGTTTTTCAATCTTCTTCCTTCTATGCTGAGAGTAAGTGGAAATTACCGGTTGTTTCCGTCGATCAGCAAGTGACGCGAGCTGACGTTCCGGTAGTTCAGTCTCCGACAAGTGAGGCCGAAGAGCCCCTGGTGTCCTCTTCCTCCTAAACTAGCTGCTCTTGCTTGACTCTTCGGGGGAGCAAGCAAACTGGTCGGGGAACAAGAGAAGGTCCGGTCGGGTCGGGCCAAAGTCAGGAATGGGAATAGCACTCACTCATTGAAGTCCAGCCAGAAACAGGGGTTGTCCTCTCCCTTACGTCGACGTCGTAGTCATCTTTTCGTGCCCCGACAGGGGAAGTCAAGTCAGAATGAGGGAACGTCGACCCACACCTGACGAGAGACTGACGAAAGAGTTTGGGGAAGGAAGCAGAAGCAAAACCAGCTTTCTTTCTGTCCCAACCTCCATGGGTTGTTCCCTGTATGACATAGTCCATTGGATTGGGGCAATGGTACGCACCTATGTTTGGTGTCCCCTCTCTCACTTCCTCGTCAGATCCTGGTCCCGACAGGGCAATACATTGAGTCGGAAAGACAGGCTTTCGTAAATTCAGTAGCCGGACGGGACCCTGGATCAGCTCTCATAGTGGGGGAATCAGAGTTGAGTACGGCGCAAAAGATGGGGTTGACATCATTCGTCGTGATTGGATCAATCAGACTTGCCCACTGGTGAGAAAGGCAGTCGTTTTTCCTTCGGAACCGTCGTTGTCACGGAAAAAGCGTCGAGTAGAAGATGCAGGTGTAGAAAGAAAAAGCTATGGCACCCTTTTCGAGACTATTGACACTACTGGGCTGAATCTACCATGTTATCTCGCATCTCCCTTCGCATAAAATACTCCGAAAGGCTTATCTGCGACGAATGGAGTCAGGTCAGCGTTGATCTATGTCACTGAATCAGCAGATAAGGAAAGGCGTCAGTAGGCTTCGAAGCCAAAACATCACCATAGAGATTGACGATGACGGAGGCCAACAAACGACGTGAGACATGGCCCGACATTTGAGGTTGCCTTCCGCAGATATCCTGGCTGAAGCATCAATCTGCCAGATTGCGCGGTCGGTAATGGACCTTTGACCAAAGGAAGCCATCAGGAATGGGAAAGGTAGCAGACGAGAGAGACGGTCGACGTACCAACAATACAATATCATCAAAATAGTTCCGGGCGTAGTAAAATGGTCCGACTAAATACAATGTATTACTCACATAGCGACATTTGAATACCAGGTGACGGCGCATAAGCAAAAAGAAAGCAAGCAATAGCCGAAGTCTAGTAAATTGTTCGACCGTCACTCGACGGGATTGCACAAGCAACGACGCCCCATTGTAGTAGGATCCCCCCTCCCTCCCGTTGAATGGATTTACAAAAGTACGCCAACAAAGCGGGAAGGGCCGTCAGGAAAGAAAGAGAAAAGCTTCCCGGACGAAGATAAACTCGATGAGGGAAAGCGTCGGTTCATGCGTGAGAGAGGGAGCGGAAGCGTCAAAGGCTCGACTCAACGTAGAGGCACCAGTTATCTGTTCGGCCGGAGTGGACCAAAGGAGGACTGACGAGTTTATAAGGTCATCAGGACGTGAAGCTTTACAAGCCATCAACAGAATGTCTCGATTCGCTTTCGTCATCATATGCGGTGGAATCCGGAAACCAGGGGTCTGACGCAATCTCCATCGGTACTTCGGGAATGAAGACAATAGTAGAGCATACCATTCTCCGAATACGGTACGTCATTTATTTGCATCTAAAGAAAGATGACATTTCTTTCCTCTCCCTCCACTGTCGGTCGAACCAAGCGAAGAAAGAGAAGAAGGGCGTGCCTAACGTAGTCCGCCGAGCTCCTGCTCATTGCTAAAACTACAACCGGCAAACGCGTTCCGGAAAAGAAAGGTGTATTATCCAACTGGCCTTCGCTTCGTCGCTTTCCTCTTTTCTGTCCCTGTCTTGACTCATTCTTTCCCAGCGGAGAGAACAGATATATTCACATCGCTTTATTCACTTTCTTCTTCGGATAGGTGTCAACTATTAAAGAAAATTAGGTGCGTCAAGAGCAAGAAAAAGAATTCCGTGAAAAGAAGAGATATCTCCATTCCTCTCTCCCCGGTCGACGACCAAAAGAAAGGCGGGCAAATCTGTGCTGACGAAGTACCGAAAGCAAGACGCAGAATTTTCTACCGCTTCCTTACCTTCGGCTGGCATTGAGGAGTAGTGTGCTCCAATCGTCTATGGGACTAGACTTTCGCTAAATTAAGAAAAAGGCAATTCGCACGTCAGACGTCTTCCAATCAGGCTTCGGACAAGCGCCAGCGAGAAGCGACGTTCGGCTTTCGAGCCATTCCGCAGGAGACTCCGTCGACATTTGGTCGCTTACCCCCTTCTCCTTTCCGTATTTCCGAGTTCTACCGGCTCTCCGTCGGTAATATTGCCTAGGAAGAAGAGAGCATTCCGGCGCCTGACGACTGATGGATCTTTCGTGCCTTTTGCCGGGAGGACAAAGCGTAGGGCTTTCGTGGCCCAGCAGGAGTCCTGTCGTCTACCGCCGACATTCGTCGACGGAAAAGTTTTTGGGGGGAGATTCCGTCGAATTTACGAATTCCCGCGGATATTTTCCGCTCGAAAGAAGGCATCTTCTTCTTTTTATTCGTGAAAAGGATCACAGTAATGGCCACGGTTTTCGTTTATTATTGGTCGTATTAAGACATTGTTCCGCTCACGTATTTCGATATCTCCCTCTTATCCAAAGGAATCGATTTGAGCGGGTAAAGTATCAAAGTCCAGCTCACTATGTCCGGTGCTGCGCCAAACAGCGCAGAGAGAATCACCATCATTGAAAAGTGGCATAACCCATGTAGGCCTAGGCCGCACAAGTGCTAATTCGAGTTCGTCGAATGAGATCCTTTTGTCGATAACGATTTTTTTTTTCCTCCCGACGAAAAGCCTCCTTTCCGACGCGTCGAGGATTTTTCAATATTTCCTTCCCGGGCTTTCTTAACGGAACTCTCCAATAATCGAGTAAAGAGACTTCGGGACGAATTCGACAACCACAAGGGAATCGTTCACCATCACAATCACACTGAGGATGAGGATACCGATCCATTGACGACGGACAGTATAATGTAAGACGAATCAGGCGGCATCCCCCCCTGCGTATAAACATGACACGACGATGGTTTTCTCACTGCAATGAGATCTCACAGCATCCACGCTCTCGCCCAAAGAATGGCTCGTCGAAAAGGGGGAATAGTTCAGGATGTTGGGTCGGAGCTTCTTTTTGATCGCGAATGAGATCAGAAATGTCCCTCTCCAGGGTGACGAGGTACGATTCTTCCTACGTCTAGTAGCATACTCTGAGATTCAACGAATTTTTTCTAACATAAGCCCAAACGCCGTCGAATACACCCATTGAGAGTAGCTATCACACGTTCCTCTCTCGACGTCATAGATCTCCGTGAAAAATGGCATACGATGAAAGCGTGCATGGAAGGGCCCATTTTCTTTTATGCAATTGGGAAGTTTATTTCCAATCATGACAATAGGTACATTCCGTGTCTTTTGAAAGAGAGTCGAATCCTTCGATTCGACACGACACTCTTGTCCATCCGACGATCGTCAAAAAGATTGTTGTTGAAAACCGAAGTTCCGGCTTCCGCAGCACCCATAATCGATCCCTCATCCTCCGTTGAGTGACATTGGTCAAAGACCCAGAGGTCATAGTAGTCATGCGCTCCGGAAAGGTCATTCCTTTGCGAAGACGCAAAGTAGATCATCAATACAGGCTTTAGGAAAGAAAAAAAAATGTTTTTTGCGTGTTAGGAGGACTATAGAGAAAGAGCTGCTTTGTTTTGATGGGTCGAAGACAAATCATCTCAGTTGCAAGCCGGTCCGACGAGGAAATACTTCTCTTTGAGCACTTCGATATCATACTCGTCAGGATGATCATGATCAGATAAGTAATCGCGTAAAGACTTCATCCAATCTCTATTCTTCGCTTTTTTACCCAGAGATCATCAAAGGTGCTACGCATGGACATATAAAAGGTGACGGTTTTCTTGCGTGACAATAGGGTCATCAAAGACGTAAATCCAATCGTCTTTTCTCCTCTGACGACATGAGCCACATGCTCCGTCAGCTAAAGTGGGATTCGTCCTCTTGCGCTGGCGTCTCGAATCCACTATTTTCGACGATCTTTTCCCTCCGGTCGCCCCATACATAGACATCAGGATCCTTTTTCGTTACATATGTACAAATGGATGACCAGGAACGGTGAAAAGAGACGTCGAGCTCTTTCCCCTCGAACTCCGGGAAAAGAGACCGCAATTGACTAGTGGCCATGTTTTTGCTAGCTGTCGAATTCAAAATACCAAAATGAATGTGAAAGCCACCAGACTCGCCCTTACCCTCCCCAACCGACGATTGTTTGACAAGTGAACGTCTTTCGTAAACGAGAAACTATTGAATCTTTATCCAAAAACTGACTTTCCACATGAGAGAAGGTTAATAAAACATATCTTCGAAGAGTAGAATTAGATAGAACTGCATTCATTTCTTTTGTTTTCATTTATTCTTCTTTTTTGTTTTTTGATTTTCCTTGTTGGTCCGTCTATGCATATCGAGAGAAGTGCAAAGAAAGAGAAAAATTCAAATAAAAGAAGGGGAAGCCCACCCGATAGGCAGAGGGATACAGGGGGGAATACATGATGTTAGGAATCGCGATGAACCGCGAGACTGTAAGGCCGTTCATACTTTTAACTCTGAGTCACGCCGAAGGGAGGGGGGTAGAGCAAAGCAAAATCATCGTTTTATTAACTGCCGAAATGTTCGAGGACTTTTTTTTACTAGGATGTCCTTCGACGTATGCAATTAATTCATTATCATTTTGACAAAAACAATCTCGATCCCGATATTTCTGTATCTTAGGGATAAAGACTTCCTCGACGGTTGATAATTTTCTTTCGTTTTTTATTTCTCCATCGATTTTTTAGGAAGAATTCATTAATTACCTATGGAGATTCTCCACGTCGGGACTTGTCAAGCACTTGACTTTTTTAATCTCAGTAGAAAACTCTTCCCAAAGGTCGTAAATAACAAACACATAAGCACTTCCTCAATAAATCTTTGATCTTCGAGCTCTTGTCCTCCTTTGTCAAAAGAAGAAGATGACGAATCCCTTTTTTGACTTTTATAATGGCTGGAAAGCACCTATGTTGCCCGTTTGAAAAGAAAGAAGAGAAATTGGGCCATGTTTCCCGAGAGAGACTGCCTTCTCTCAGGACAGCAGTCGACTAGAAGTAGAAGACTGCTCTATGACGGTCTGACCTCTTTTCCTGGGCTCTGCTCGCTCGTCTACGCTCCGACCGACGAATCTCAAGTCAAAATGGAAAAAACGATGTTTCCTTGCTTTGACGTATAAGAACTCGTAGGGGGAGTAAAAAAAGGCAATCAATCGGATAAAATTAATTAAATAAAGTCTCAGTCAAAATTTCCAGTTTTTACGATATATTTATAATTATTTTATATCTTTTCGTCAGAATGGAGATTGACGAATGACGATAGAAAAATTTTCATTTGAAAAAGTTTATATATCTATGAATCGATCTAGACTATCCTCTATCCGGATAGAGATGTCCCTATGAGCGACTACGCCGATCTTTTCTTATATGTTTTGGCCATATCCGTTTCCGCTCCGAAGAGGAAGGTTTGGATCTTTCAATCTTATGTCGTGAGGGATGTGACCTATGTTAGGTCCATAAGATACCACAGCTTTTGGTGTTCTATGATTCACCTCCGAATAATGAGTAGGTAGTTCGATCCTTTTGATTCTGATCTTCCTAGTAAACGGGGATCCGGAGCAATAGGTCGAATTACTATATAAAGAAGACTTGTAAACAAAAGGACTTCTTGTTCGAGTAGGAAGATTTCGGTTTTGATCTTTTCTTCTCTTCGATAAGAAGAAGTATTTGAAATGAAACAAATTCCTCTTCATTCTGTTGTGTTCAGCGAAGGAACTGCCTAAGCATACTTTTGCGGATCCAAACTTCTTTGTTCTTTCTAAGTCTTCTTCTTGCATAGAAGAATGCAACTCTTGCAAAAACCGGGATTTGAGTAGTAGGCGGCACCCCCTCCTAGTTTTGAGTAGGCGGAACCATTCTGTTTTGGTTCTTCTCCACATTCTGACCGGCAGGAATTTGCCTATGATTTTCCCAACTGATATGTCGATATAGAAAGATCTCCTTATTTCTTCACCGCGGGTTCTCGCCTCATTTTCTTGAAAAGATATTAGATCACCGTGGGAAACTTTAAAATGAGTAATGCTTACCAGTCCATTATTCACACAAACCCTTCGATGACTTATCGGCTGCCTTGCTTGAGGAAGAGTGTTACAAAAATGGAGACGAACCAGAATCACGTCCGATCTTGTTTCTTGATTGAGTAGAAAAGGGATATATGAAGTTCGTTCTCTTCCTCTGTGCATCTCCCTTATAGGTAAATCCCCATAATAAAGGGGCAACTTTCGTGTAGTTTGTGATTTGATGTTACTGTTTAGATTTTCTCTCAGAGAAAGATTTCTTTTAATGGATCTCCTCTTGTTTCTCAATCTTCGGAGAATGCGGCGTTGTATTAGAGAGAGTTCTCTGTTCCGAACATTTCCTAGAAGTAGACGACACGTTTTAAATCTTAATGCAGGCATGTTATATCTCGTCGAATCAGTCTTTTTCGCCACATCGCGTAGGAAGGGAATCGAACCGAAAACAACTTCCAGTCAACGATCGGCTCCTCGTTTTTATTCAATTATGAAATGATTCATTTTGATGGAGATTTGTAGCATCATTCAAGTAAATACAGATTGAGATCGTAGAAACATGAGCTTGTGATATAGCTACACCTAATTCCAGACCGGTTAATGCGAGAACGATAAATATAGGACCGAGATCTCCTATGAAATAAAGAAGATTATTCATAAATAGCATAGTCCAAGCAGACCCACTTAAAATCTTTACTGAACTATGACCGGCCATCATATTAGCAAATAAACGTATTCCTGAGCTTAATGCACGAAAACAATGAGGGATTAGCTCAAGGAGTACTAAAAAAGGTGCTAATGGCAGTGGGACTCCTGCGGGTAATGAGAAGCTAAAAAAATGAAGCCCATGTCTTTGAAATCCAACGATCGTAATGCCTATAAAAATCGAAAATGAGAGAGCCAAAGTAATGAGAAAATGACTTGTCACTGTGAAGCTAAAGGGTATCATACCCTGGGGATTACGAAATAACGAAAAAGTAAAAGTGACCGAGATGCGAGGGGAAAACTTTTGTTTAACATTTCCGGAAAGACCACCTATTTGTTCGTTTACCAGGTTCGGCACGAAATCATGAATAAGCTCTACCAAGGATTGCCAAGCATTTGGCACTGACTTTCCCCCTCCCTTTTTCGTAACAAAAAAAAGAAGAAGTAGGACCAAACCGAGAGTTAGCAACATAGACAAGGATGGATTTGTGAATGAGAAATAAAAGTTGCCCATCTTCATCAGAATTAATGGGTGAATGGAAAATTGCTCAAGTGGGCTGTCGCCGTTGCCATCCTCGATACTCCTTTCAGCACTCATTCTTGCTTTTTCCTGAAGATCTTGAAGATAGTCTATTTTCTCATTTAGTATTTCCAGAAAAAATGTCCTGAATAACTCTGCCATCATTTTGCTTTCCATTCTGTGACTGCTCTGCTCCCGAAAAGATCAATCGACAGAGACTTACCGAGACGTCGGCGTTGGTTTTTCCAACGACAAAATGGGAGAATGGAGAATGCAATGTCGATAGCTTTCGCATGAGCGGTAGACTAAACACCCACCCAATCTCGAAGAAAATCAAAGAAAACGACGAAGCTGACGGCGCACCTACTGGAAGAGCCTGAAAGCCTAGATTGACGGGTCTCGTCATACGAAATTGCAAAGATGCGAGTGCCTCGTTCTTTCGAGTCTCAGAATCCGAGCCTCGCTCAGCTACATCTGCTTCAGACGGTAGTGGATGTAGGCAAAGTTGCCGGTAGAAATGATGGGTTGGTTGAGTCGGTCAACTGTCATGTGACGAAGAGGACAGCGACGAAGAGAGCCTCAGGGACTGCAGGGGAAAGCAAGCATATCCCACTGTCTGAGCTGAACACCAGCCCTACCTCCGTCGATCTTCTTTCCTCTTTCCGAGTTGACCCGGCATTGGGAAGGGGAACTCTGTCGGTATATACTACCTACGCAATTAGGAGATTGGAATCCGACGAACGGTGGGACAAGCAAGTCATCTTTTTTGATCACCGAAAAGCAAAGCAGGTATGCGAGCCGGTCCCGAGGAAGGGGATTCGTCGATGCACCTAAACCAAATGTAGGTTCGAAGAGATCAACTACGACGATCGAAGACAAAAGGAGACGTCTTGTCGAAAAGAAGGAAGCGTCGGGTAGCTGGATACACTCTGTAGGCAAGGACTGAAGACAGGTCCGACGACAGGGTCTGGATGGGAATCTTCTATACCGGCATCTGAAGCTGATACAAGATCAGGAGAATCTTCGGGAGTAGATCCACATGACGGGTTCCCACGTCGGCATGGAGACCTTTGGTGGTCTGGTTTAACTGTCCCACTCTGTGGTGCGACGCCCCAGGAGAGAGCAAAAGACCAGGTACCGGTTTTGGGAGGCCCACTTCACTTCTTCATTCTCTTCGAGACGAACGAGAGGAAAGACGCCGTCAGCAGGGAATACACTTTTCCGATCGACGAAGCCACCCATGGTCTCGGGCAAGAAAGACACCAGCCGCCGCTCGGAAAAATCCGAGGGACAAGCAGGTTCTGCTGGAGAGGATGGCTCAGTTACAGCTTCCTAGTCTCGAACATAACATCTTTTTTGTCCATCCGCAAAATAAAATGGAGGAAAGACGTGTGATTTTAACACCCAACCTTCGACACAGTTCCGACGGTCTACTCTTCTGTTCCGCTTTCTTCTGCTCACCGACATCGAAACTTTCTTTCGACAACTCGGATCGAGGATCCACACCTTCCCTTCCGAAAGGGGTCAGCTCAGGAAGTTGAAGTGGAGAACTCAAAAGCTCGAGGAATGGGGTCGGCGATCCTACATCCAGAAGTAAACCTGTCCGAATCAGGCAAGCCAACGTCGAGTTAGGGAGTCCCCTCTTCGTCGGAAGTCAATTGACAGAAGTCAGCGGCTTATCAACGTCGACCTTACCCATAGACTCCAGCCCGGGATCCGACGATTTCGGGAGGAACCAGAGAAAAGACGTCTCTGGAAGAAAAACGGCGTCGTCGATCGGTCCCTGAAAAGCGTGATGTGGCTTAAAAGCCCCCGTCCATCCCATCCCACCCGACGTCTCTGAGGGAAAACCCTAGGCGGAGGGGATTGAGGGAATTGGGGAACCATAACCACCCGGAAAAAGATGAGTAACCGGCTCTCGATTTTGATTTTCCAAATGTGATGATTTACCCGTGACTGAGCAAAACCATAGTGACGTACAACGAGGGTGATCAAAATGTCAATTCGGAGAGAGGAAGATCGACTAGCCAACCGACAGTGGAGGACCTCCTGGAGATGGTTTGACCACGTCATAGGAATGTTATTCAATAGCGCACCAAATGCGCGCACTGCGGTTTCCTGCTTTGTTTGGAGGGCTGTGGGAATGGAATAATAGCCATACCATGCAAAACCATTTTCTGATTGGAACATTTTTAGCCAGGGATATGTGAAGCTATACGACTCAGCTCTATTCTCTTAAAAAAGGCTTTTCCTTCGCTATTTCCTCTCCCGCATTCGTTCTTTTCCAGAAAGATAGGGTGGTGTACCCCCCTTCCACCACTGTTTTCACCCGTAGAGCTCTGCTCGATCGCCGAAAGGACGAGTCCCGGTCGTTCACGCGTACAAAAATGCCTTCGTCGCGACGAAGCATATTCATCTCGATCTGCAACTCTCGAAGGATCGTCGAATTGGCTGAAATTTCATTCCCGAGGGTTAGGATCGACGGGAACAATCGGTCGAGTATTTAATAACCTCTGCCCTACGGAGCTCCCCATACTCCTTCACAGCCCTTACCTCTTCCTTGCCCAACTCAGGATCGGAAGGGTTAAGCTTGACGTTGATGCTGAACATGTTCCATCTTCTCTCGGGATTGTACAACTCTACTGCGGAGGTAAGAAAACTGGGACGTCGTTCCGAAGATAATGCGTCGAGCCTACCGTCTGACGCTTTTGAAGCGTCAGTACATAGCCAAAACATAGGAGTGCCCTCCACTTCCCCCGACCACACCTCCTCCACCAAAGGAAGATGAGACGGATGAGGAGCCCATTTGTCAAAGAACGTCGAAAGGTTTCTTCAATCTAGGCAACTCTGACAACTTGACAACCATAGAAGAATGATCGGAAATACGGGAGGGAAGAAAGAAAGCTTCGGAACCCGAGAATCTCCCCTCCCAATCCGAATTGCCCCAGACTCTGCCCATTTTCCTGACGATGGTATCAGCCTAGAAATGTTTTCCACGTGTATTCTGATATTCTCTTTTGGTTCCGGACTAGAATCAACTCATTGTCGGGGTTTGACGCCGTCTCCTTCGGAGAGATGGCTGGTAGAATCATGGGGTCTCTCTCCGGATGTAACCAGGCTGTAGTATGTTGCTCTTTCTTTTTCTTTGTAGTTTGTTGGCTTACTTCGAAGTAGGAGCGTCGAACTCCAGTCTCCAAATGAGTCTTCTCCGTAATTCCCTGGGGGAAGGAGGCCTGAAGGCCGCGTCGAATGCGAGTGCAAAGGTAATGACTTTTCGGTTTAAATAGAATATCTCCGTCGAGTTTTAGCTCCTAGTTTGGAACTATGGTCGACGTAGTCCCGTCAGCTGCCTGCCGTCGATTCCCGAGTCACAGTAGCTAAGCGTAAGTAAGCGTGGGCAATCGAACGGAATGGTTGTTGCATTTATCCGACGCGACGGAGCGGGGTAGTTTACTCGCGGGAATAAGGGAATGCGATGTCGAAAAGAAAGGATTGAATGGATGAGCGGAGCAGTGAGTGTAAGCGAACGGACCGGGCATGTGATATGCGTCGATGACGGGGGTAGTTTTCTTTGATGGAGATGTCCTGGTGTCAGCAACGGGAGCAATGAGAGCAAATCTGGTAATGAGGCGGGGGTTTCAGCGAAACGAGACTCTGGTTTCCGTGTATGGTATGTGTAGATTGTAGCGCAGAACAGGGCGTCGACTGGAAAAGTAGTGAAATGGCAACTCCGGAAGTCTCACTATAGTCCCGGAGCCATCGATTAGCTCGGCTTGTCCTATGTTTTAGCTTAACTCATCGTATCGGCTGTTGTGTAAGGGTTGACCGTCGACGAGCTCTGGTCGGGAGGCCTTCCGATGTCCTTTATAGCCACCTTCCCGGAATTGGAAAGATTGGAAAACGAGATGTGAACACAAGCTCACTTCCGGTTCGCGATTCCCTTGTGGCTACGTCACTTCGGGTCTCAGGGCAAGTATCCGACGGACGTCGTTTTCTGCTCTGATCGTAGATCTACTACGGCTGCGGCTTTCTCTTCTATTGCTGATTTCGCTACTTCCATCCGTCGAGTATTGGGTATCGTGTGAGTCTTCTCCCAGTTGTTGCTTAGCTGCTTTCTGGGCATCGCTCTCTGTTTTTACAAGCGACGTGACGTAAACCCCCTGGCGTCGGCTCAACCTTCGGAGACTTCTTTCACTGACTACTAGGGAAGGGAAACTAAGCTGTAGCTGTAGTTGGCAGTTCGAGTTCTTAGCAGCACAAGCGGGAGCCAGGGGGAAGGCCTTCAGGCCGCTGGTGGAACTCCCAGGGAATGGCTTTCTACGGAAGGAGAAGGAGATCCTTATAGAACCACACTAAACAAACGGTATATAACCTCAGGTTCCCGGAGAGGAGTAGCTAGTTTGCTTGTTCTGAAGAAGGAGCAACTAGTCTGACAGTTGCCAGCTCTTCTTTCCGATCGTCGATTGCTTTCCGGTCCATTGTTCGATTCTATAACTGATGTAGCTTAACTCCATCTCTCGTATCGGCTAATCGCAGGAGTGGGGACATGAGAAGTAGGGTTAGCTGCCCTCAGAACACTTTCGGGACTCCTAAAGGAAGTCGTCAAAAGAAAAGAGGAAGCTATGCGCACACAAGCGGAATTCAGGTATGCATTCCGTTCTCAAGCGATTCCCTACTCAGGGAATGTCAGACTCCGGTGACGGAAGGCTTTGCTTTCGTCAGCTTTCAGCTGGCTTTACGACTTTAGTGTTCGGAATATCTTTTCCTTTCCTTCGTCTACTGACTGTACAGAGGTAACCGTCGCCTACTCCGTATGGCGCTTTGACGGCGAGTGAAACGTTGGGCTTCCCTTTACAGAAGCTTGCTTAAGTCAGCGGGCAGGAGTGAAACGGCTTGTTTGTATGACGGAATTTCTTCGTCATAAAGACCGTCGTCTTTTCTTCCTGCCGTCGGGGGACGGTTTAGGGTGAGCCCGTCTAGCTTTCTAGCATGAATAGTAGGCCTTTGAGATTGATCCCTCATGTAGTGACGGGTTGTAATAGGTAGCTAAAGTCATTTCATCTGAGATTCTATTTGCATTGATGGCTTCTAGCGAAGAGTGGAGGAGAGAGCGACGTCCGGACTCGGGGAGCTTTTACATAGAATCATTCTACCTAAATAAATACGATACTTTCCAAAGCCACCTGGGACGGACTAAAGACGAGATCTACCGACGGTCTCACGATAGAACTCAAAAGATATCTCCATTTAGCATTTAGCAAGCTCCCCTACCGCAGCTCTATGCTGCAAGCCAAAGGCAGGCCCACCTACGCCTTTTCCTCCCCGGCATTCTCACGACGTGGATTCGAACCACCCGACGCCACTTTCCTGTCTAGTGGATCGTGATTGGTCTGTCGTCCTCCTCATTATAGTCCTCCTAGAATCGACGAGCATTTCGTCGGAATACCTCCTGTCTTTTCACCGTCAGTAGAGTCCTATGCATAGTCAGTACTATAGCCCCAATCATGGCTGCTACGGAGAAAATCAAACACGAAACCCACCCATTGCTTTCAGAACCGGGCCGCCGCGAGCAGGCTTTCCTAGTCATCATACCTTCGAGTGAATCCCGACGGAGAGTGACTACTGACCGCTTTCTGGCTTACGGGCGTGCTTTCGATTCCGGAGACAATGCTATAATACCGATAAGGAGAAGAGAGAGATTAGTGCCCCGACGAGAGGAGCTCAGTTCCATAGACAAGAGCTGACCGTCGGACCAATGACCAGAGAGAGAAGATTCGTCAGGCGGTTCAGGGGAATAGGAGAAGGCCAATCCATGTTCATAGTTCATAAAGGGAAGGCGTCGAGTTCAGAGACGAAGATAAGGCGTCGGGAAAATCCGTCGAAGGGACAAACGTCTAAGACAGTTCCTGAGTTCTCCTATCTCGTTGGTTGATTAAGGGAAGGAGATTCTCTTTGACGGAAGGGAATCGACTGCCTACCAATGATGCAGTGACGGAGAGGGTACTAGAGTAGAGATAGACTGCAAAAGTACTTTACGAGATGCGGAGTCTAGAATTCCGTATCATAGCGTCAGCTCTTTCAGGGGAAAAGCTCGGAGACAAGGAGTATCTATTCTGGAAAAAGCATTTGATCCCCCCGGACCCCCCTGAGGACAGCAAGACTTTACGTGGGAGAAACCTTTGTCAGAAGACCAGCTATTGGAGTGGTTCAAGAGAAGGTGACCATATCTCAGCAACAGCCAGCAGCGGATATTGAACAGCAGGTTAAGAATCTATGCGAGAAGTACATGGCACAGCAGCGTTCACAGCAACCCTGAACAGAAAGGGCTGGGTTTCCATGATTTCTGTCGAAATCCCGAAATTTTCCTTCCACCTGTCTCGTTGCCACCGAAGCTCAGCAAGCTTCACTACCATTGGGGAATGATCAGAGATTCCAGCAGGCAGGAAGTGAGCCACAGACCCAGGGAATAGGTTTTCCCCCGTCGACGATTCCCCCTTATAGTTCTGTCAAGCTTTCTAAAGATAGGACCCTCCTCCCTCCTCTGCTGACCAGGTATACAGCAGCCCCTCAAATCGTCAGATCTGGTTAAACATGACTACTATAGAGTAGAGTTACCAAATACGAAGTCTTGTTCTCTTTTCGTTCTCTTCTTTCTTTTTTTGACGTGGCAGGGCCTTTCTCGCTGGGCGAGCGCATCCGATTCTATAGTCCGTCCTGTCCTAAACAACTCCCGTTCAGTTGCTGAAATCTCGATGCTGATACGATTCGAAAATACATGGAACACCACACCTCTCGGAATATGACAATACTTTTACAGTGGCCCTCATTGGATTTACTCTTTTTTGTTTAGCAGTATCCTCTATTTGCCGGAGCTCCTCACTCAGGAAACGGGAAAGGGAGGAGGACCCTTCAGGCGAGCCCGATTCCAAGCGAGCTAAATTGGATGACGAAACAACATCGTCATCGGAGACAGTTGCCCCTGAACCCGTCCCTGAGCCTGAGGCCCCCCCCGTCGGCGAATAACTTTCGGGGGTCGCTTCTCCGGCACCAGAATTGCCGGATATAGTGGAAATTCCTCCGGAGGAATTTCCCATGGTCGCTTCCCCGGAGGGGGCTCCTGACTTTCACGCCGTCACCGGATATCAGAAATTTTGGCAGTCCAGATTTACATCGTCGATACCCATGAACTGTGAGATTATATGCGGAACTGTGTGGCCAGATCTATATGGTAATCTCACATCTCGTTTGGATACGCCCTTTGATTTTGCCGGACCCGCATAGGGTCACTCTATTGGAAATCGTACGCCTCTCTCTCTTCGTCGCAAGAGATCTTGCAGGACCTCATTACATTAGGTTCTGACTCAGAGTTCTTCCAATGGTTTCTACAAGGCTTACAAAACGCATTATGCTTTTTTCCAGAAGCGACTTTTGTGGCGGTGGAGGACCATCTCCGGCGAGCTGAGGTTAACCTTGTCTTGTCTCCACCTCAGACACATTTCCGTCAGTCCGAACCACACCGTCGCAATTCCCGTCGATACCTGCAGCACTGTCGCCCTCCCGACGAGTTGATCCCTAACCAATTGTCCTATTCCTCTGACATTGAAGAGTTGTTGCATTTTGAACACCCTCCTCCCATACGGCAGTACCCCCCGACAGAAGGAAGGCATATCTGGAGCCCCCTCAATCCCCCGTCACCGTAAACAGGGCCGTCACCATCTCTTCTTCTCGCCCTCACTTCCCTATCCTCCTTTCTGACTTCTTCTCTTCTTCGATCAACTTCATCTCTTCGAGCTCTTTTCTGTCCAAAGGACGTCGCGTCATTGGACGATCTGCATCGGAGTCTTGTCTTTCATCATCTCTCTTCGGTCTCTGATTTGAGAATTCTGCTCTGCAGATCTACACAACTACAGGGCTGCTTTCTCAATTCTCTGTTTCTGCTCCTTCTTTTCTCTCTACTGCTATGGCTGCACTCTCTTAGCAAGCCAAGTCACATGGCGGCCGAACTGAACCAGCCCTGGGACTCAGCATCAGATCCGGAGTGTCCGTTCAGTATGTAAGACAGACCTATCCTGCTGGATCACTCACAATCAAACACAAACCTCCCTTTTGTCGTAAGGCAAATAAAATGAGGAAGATGTGGTTGAGTAAAAAAAAAAGCAACGAAATCGACTTCCGGAAATGAATGCAGAATTCACTCCTCCCCGACGTAGATAGAATTTCATTCATTTCCTCCAGTAGGGCTGTTCGCCGTTTTAGTAGCGAAGAAGCGGGGGAAGTATCTCACCGCTCACGAGCGAGCAGGAGATCGAAAAATTCGTCTGACAGAACTCCTTCGTCGGAAAGAAGGGTCCTGCGGAGGGGTCTTCCGGGAACCCACCCACTGTACAGTAGAACAACCGTTCAACAAGTCATTTGATTCGTGCTCGAGGACAACCATGTAGCCGTAGCTATTCGGGAGCAGAAAGGGGGAAAGCGGCGAATCAGATTCCCCGTAGCCTGACAGGAAAGGGTCTCGGAGAGAGCTGAGCTAGCAATGTCTTGCCAGCGAGCTATGTATAGCAGAGCTGCAGTAGCTATCTCCCACTGACTGGTACATGGGCCGGGCAACTGTTTCGTTTGGTGGACCGACCTTCTCATTCCGACGGGAGAGCTATTACATCCCCTCCATATTCGTTTCGGGAGGAAAAAAAATAGTGAACTTGGCAACACTGTCTCCATTGGCATCCTCAGAACCAAAGAGGAGTTTGTCGAACAAGAGCCACTTCACGTCACAGGGATAAGTGATGAACATCATGACGGCGCTACCACTAAAAAAGAACTGTCGACGTCTTTTATTCTCTCTCTATGAAAAGGTAGGAGGAGGAATGCGTCACTACTTACTCTCTGTAGTCAGACTATCACAATAGGGGAACTCTCACGACGAGTCACACCTGACTTGCCGGTTTTTTACAAACAATATAAAACAGTAGGAGGAAGGAGACACCTAGAAGTGACGAGTCATAATATGACGTAGGGGGGAAGGAAGAGACAAAAAACTTCCCTCGTAGCAGTCAGACTTTGAGTAGTCTTACTGACGGTACCCGCGACGGGGAGTTTCGCTGCCGGGAGTACGAGCGATAAGCAGCTATCAAACGGAACGGAAGAAGGAACCAGAGTCAGACTGGAAAAGAGAGTGGTATTCACATCTATCCCTGCTCGACGAGCTACAGGAAGACCAGGAGAAGGGCATGACATTCCGACGGCCGTCTGGTCTTTTCCTTTTAGTAGAGTAACAACGAAGAAATTCCCCGGGCAGAAATGGGGAGCACGAGTCGAGTACTATCGTACGGTACGTGAGTGGCAGACAACAAAGTCGCTGTGACGTGAAATATTCCGCGCTGTGCTCATCAAAGTGTAGGCTGCACCGTGCGGAATGAAAAGTGCATCCCATGTCTTTCAGGGCTATGACTATGAATCGGAACGTCACTGATGGAAACTCATTCTTTAGCTACCTGATCCCGGTCGTGAGACGTCGAGATGATGTACAGGGAATAGACGAAGCCGTCACACCCAACAGGAAGGGAGGGTTCACTACCGTTTCCTTACTCCGCTCGCCTCCCGTGAAGGGAGCCTATGGTCGTAATACCTCCCATTCACGGTTGACTTCCCTGCCCACCGCCGTCTGGTGATCTTTGAACGTCTATAACGAGAACTTTTTCCACCCTCCCTCGCTCAACGCAACACTTGACGTGGATTTTCCCGACGCCTTTGCCCACCGCCCTCGCAAAACGGCTCCGGAAGAATCCTTTTGTGATTCACTGATTCGCTTAGCCCCGTAGAAATACGTCACACTCAACGTCTTAACCAAACTTCACTTTCGCTTCCCCAGCGTTGATCGACAAAGTCCTAATGTCGACAAGCAAAGTACTCATGTCGAGAAGTAACAAAGGCTCTACCGACGCCGAAAAAAGCGCTTTTATCGAACCTCCAGCAAGCTGTTTTATTTATTTAGACGACCTATGAAAGTCGATAAACGAACCTGTCTATGTAGCAAGACACGATCCTCATAGCAAGGGGAGACAGAAGACTCACTCTGGGGTTTTGAGGCTGAGCGCTTACCCGGAGACATTGAAGCCGCACAAAGCTCTACTCTGACGAGAGCACGATTAGCAAGACTAAAGAACTAGGCCTCCCCGACGGAAGGAAAACCACTTCGTCGGGTTCCCGTTAGGGGCTGAAAGAGTATCATACTATTCCAACTATCACTCGACGCGTCGACGGGTTGGGCGGTTCCCGTCAGGGACTGGAACAGTTTAATAAAACTTCAACTGAAAGGAAAGAAAAGGACTGATTAGCCATCTTCATGCTTACACAGCGGCTTCCCCTTCCCGCTCGTCTGCCTCATGCATGAACGGTTCGTAATTTGCCTTCGTCTATCGCTTATATCGCACACGAAAGGCGGGCACTATTGGAAGGGAGTTGGTCCCAACCTGGAAAGTTGCAAAACGCATACGGGACTCGCGTCTGATCGACTACAGGTCGCCTACCATTTCACTCACTGGAAAGTTACCTGGGAAAGTAGCCTGAAAGCGTCAGGCTACAGGAAAACGGCTTTTGCAGTGGCAGGGAGGGCTCGTGAAGCAACCTGTGGCAGGGCTCGTAGCGGGCACACGCAGATGGATTGGTTCCCGGAGCACGAACAGGAGGGAGCATCAATTGCTAGGCCGGCATCAATTGCCCTGGCATCCCTCCGCGGCTGGAACTTCGAAAAAACGTCAGGAACGAGGCATAATCGCCAGGAGTCAGGGGAGGAACATCTTCATGCCGTCGAGATATTCTCTGGGGAGAGAGAAATACCTCTTCGTCACGGGAAGGGATCTTATAGATTCCTTTCTTTTGTCAGCGGAGACTGGCATCTTTGACCGTCACTAGACTAGCCGTAGCTTGACTTCCTAGTCTGCTTTGCCTTAGGGGAGTCGGTCTGTCTTACTTGCTTGGCTTTCTGCTTTTGGTATTCATGAGCGGGATGGGATTTTCATTACTCATGTATAGGGCAGGGCACTACTGGCAAATCTCCGCTTTCCTGCCGTGCGTGCTTTCGGCTTCTTTTTGATAAAGACCTCTTCCTCGTCAATCCTGGCTTTACCTGCTCTTATTACTTGCTCTCGTCAGACGGAGAGCATGTTTGAGCTTATTTCCCTGCCTGTCTGCTGCTTTGTCTGACTCTCCGGACTAGGACGGAGGAGCTTCCTTTCGTCACCGACAACTCAACAACTACGTCGAACGAGAGGAGCGGTACGAGCTACGGAGAGGCTTACTAGAAGAAAGTGCCTTTGAGATCCTTTTTCCAGGCTCGACGTACTCTGACCCATGAGACCTATTGACGGAAGACCACTCACGACGAAGGGGATTTGCTCATAACCGGACGTCGGGGGGAGCTACACTCGCTGCTCTCTTTACTACCCTAGGGCACTACGGGGGTAGAGACCTACGGGCGGGGAGGGGTGCCCACACTAGGGCCTCACACGCCTCAGCCTTCCACGGATAACGCAGGAGAAGGAGGGATGTAGGAGGATAGCGGAAGGCGCAACCGGAAACACCGAAACACAGACAAATCCACTGGGGAAGAGAGACAGGCCACGACGAAGAGGAACAGGGGCAGAGCAAAAAACACATGACGGAGACAATAGCAGGTCTCAAAACCACAAGCAGGGAGAAAAGGGGGACGTCACAGAATATGAATATCAATCGGGGCAACTCACGACACCAGTGAAACAATTCGATTCCCGTAAGCCAACCACTCCGATTTTCAATGGAAAAAAAAATACAGGAAAGGCAGTCCCGACAAGAAATAGTGCGCCGCATCGTCCGTTCCGGTGCGCCACTTCGTCCGATTTAGGGGAATAAATAGTCCGTCGAACACAGTTTGAAAGATAAAACAGCCAGAAAAACTCCCCATCCAGCGCAAAGTCACTAAAAAATCCCCGAGGAAAACATCGACAAAAGTCGACGAAGAGAGAACCTCCCGGACAGAAATCACACGGAATTGCAAACCCCTCCACACAGAATAACCCTTTCTAAAAGATCTCAACAGAAGAGAAAGAAGAAGGGAGGACCTCCAGCGAGAAAACCGACGAAACCCCGGAGCCCTCCGAACACAGAAACAGACATGCGTCGACAAAAATAGGCGCGACAAACGTCGAAAGAGAAGCGCGGCAAACGTCGTCAATCTGCACTTGCTGGAAAGCGCTTTCCCATCATAAAACACAAAGAAAGCCACACAGATATCTCGTAAAAAAACAACAGATGACGCGACGGCGCACATACGGTTATAGGTGAAATGTGACATAAACAATTGACGCGTTCTGAGAGAAAGCAACCGACGCAGTCCAGCCCAAAAGTCAGGTGACAGGAGATCTAGATCGGCTCGACGTACCGACGGAGAGGAGATGGGTTCTCAGTCGTATTTATCTAGAGCCAAAGCAATCGACGCAAGCGAAGAAAACATATACTTCTGGAAGTCCGACTGTCTTTACTTATCCCAAATGACGCAGCAGCGCAGCACCAGGACAGTCCACCGATGGAACCTCTTCTCTTCCAGTCACTCAGAGATCCCTTTTTCATGGATATTCCTCGACGGTGAAGGTACCTCAGGGCAGGACACTTATCGACGATTGTCATATACAAAAAGGTAATGAGGCAGACAGCGCTTTCCTCCCCCAGAAAAGGTTGAGCCGACGCGTCACTTTCCTTCTTTCACGAAAGTACGTCCAACTGATTGAAAAGAAGGTGGTCAAGCAAATACGGATATTCACTCAAAAGAGAAAGAAGAGATCAAACGACAAAAGTACTGACAGACGTTCGCGCATACTCCAGAAATCATGGTTTTTCATCCACCGGGTTACCTATTGACAAGCGAAATGATAAGAGAAAACAACATTTTATGCTTGCTAGGCCACAGGCAGCAGAGAAAAGATACTATGATGATCGTTCCGCGGTAGATGGATTCAGTAGTCAGAAATATTACATCAAAGCGACGAAGGATTTTACCTACACTAGACGTCTTTCTCCGATTCGGACATTGCGGCTAGTTCCATACGACGGCGCTCTCATACGCTTCGGGATCAAGAGGACTCCGACAGATGCTGGAAATGGATTGGAGACTCAAATGAGTAAAGCCGGGTAAATTGGCTTGGCCTCTTTTTTACATTTTGACAGGATTCGGCGTCTCCGATTACATCCCGGTCGCCTGACGACTTTCTATTCGGGTCGGGCATTGGTGCATCTGCTTTCGCTATTCATAAAGTGACTTTTTTTGGTTGGGGTTGGTTATTACTCCCCCGATCTCTATCTGTAAAGTAGGGGTTCGTCGTATGCCCTTTGACGGAAGGGGTGGTTGCAGTCGTAGCTAAACGAAAAGCAAAGAAAGATCCCTCGGTCTTTAGCGCGACGCCCCCCTCTCTGTCGACGGGTGATCGGCATAACACTATTGGGGCGAAGGCTTTTCGAAAGCGATCGATTACTGGATGGAAGAATGATGAAAAACCAGCGCATTCAGACGGGGCGTCAGGAACCTCCCCGTTCTGGATCTGTAACTCCTCTTTGCGAGGACAGAAAGACTGTAACTGAGGGCACTTCACGTAGATCAACAATAGCTGCAGCAAGTGAAAGGGATTCTCGACGTTTTTCGATAGACAAGCGCGACCGGCCTGCCTATACTATAAACGACTCGTCGAAACCGAAGCGATGGAATACCTGGTGGGGGAAAGGTGCCTCTACAGATCCAGAAGAGTAAAGTCCAGTTTATGATAAACTTCCTTCGACAATGACGGTTCGACAGTCAGTCGTAAATGCAGGAGATGCTGGTCCCCTACCCAAGCCAAAAGCCAGTACCAAGCCAGTAGCGAGCTCACGAGACTATAAAAAAGGAGGGGAAGCGACCTGACGCGTCGAGTTACCGTTCCGAGAGCGGGCCTAGAATGAGAAGCTTCCTCAGTAGTGAGACGAGGCGATTGACGCTCCTTTCCGTGAGGGTGACGAAAAGAGTGACTCCGCAACTGATTTCGCTCCCGGGGACTCCCCCCGTCTGGCTTGGCTATTCTAGGCCTTCTTCTATTCGTACCTGCTTCCGTTTCTGCCCCCGCCCTCCGACGCTTTCTGGTCCAGGCCTCAGGCTTACGCAAGTCGGAGTCTTCCGCTACCGATATTGGATCTGAGCCTTCCGTCGAAAGAATCGCAAACGACAGAGTCAATTGCGTCAGCTTATCGAGATCACCGCTTCTTTGTTCGCTGCCGAGTCGAAATAGAAACCCCCCCCTGCGGCTATCACGAATGACGAAATTCGACGGATGATGCCCCGCAAGACAAATCCCCCTGCATAGACGTACTAAACCAGAGGCACCACCTACTCCCCCACCACGCACTTTTGGTGTCGAGCCAATGAATTCCCTCTTCCACAGCGAGATCTCCTTCCATATTCGCATGGCCTCGACGGCCGGGACTCGTCATTCTTCTTCTCGATGAATCCCTCGATTTAGTAGCCCTAGCCCATCCTCCCGTGCGTCGTATTTCGGATGCTCATTCTCGGTCCAGCGAAGTCTCCTCTCCAGCAGCGACACCCGGGACTTCGTCACGAGTCTGCCATTTACGTTTAGCCTTCAACGCAATCTCAAAAGTGATTGACGAAAGCCCCGGAAAAGTTCCTACCGACGCTGGGAATTTCCGCTGGACACCCCGAGAGTTGAACCCATAGCCGTCGCTTCTGACGACCTGCAACCCCGTCATTTCTTTTTATTCGCGGCTGGTTCGTTTTAGGAATGCTCGTCGAAAGTCACGCTTCGTTCCGCTTTGAATTAGAGACTCACAGGATACTGTGAAAGGAGCATCCATCTCATCTTTTGGGCGAGTAGACTGATCGACCCACCATTTGACGAACCAAACAAAGCGACGGGCACTGACTTTACGAAACCGACGGGCGTTGACGGGGGACCATGTGTGTGCTTGCATAGCTGCTCTGACTCTTTACCGGAAATCCTCCCCAACTCTCCAAAAGGAAAAAAGCCATTTTGGAGGGAGGAGTTCCACGGTCCGACCAACAACTCGCGCTGAAGAGATGGATATTGGCTCTTTTTCTCCCGCAGGGATATGGGATATTGTCTTTTAGTATCCCGCTCTGCTTTCTGCTTTCCCCTGGGACTCAGCCTCTCTATGACGGGCTTTTCTCGCTTGTGACGTCGCCAGTGACGGAGAGTATCGAACAGACGGAAGACCTGCTTATGGCCCTTCGGAGCGGGTGGTGAACCGGATCGAATGACGCAAGCAGACCACAACACTAGAAAAAAGGAAATGAATGAACGCCTTTTTCTTACGCTTTCCTATGAGACCCTCCCGTCGGCCTATTTGCCGGGAGTATGGCTCTCTGAATAAGAGGCTTTCAATGAAACCGGTATGGTACGTTCGACGTGACAATCCAGTCGTAACTCGCCTCGGTGAAATGACGTATAATAGAGAGAGAATCTAGGCTTTCAGGCTCTTTCAGTAGGTGCGCCGTCAGCTTCGTCGTTTTCTTTTTTTCGAGATTGGAAATCGTCCAATCCGACATCTCAACCATGGTGCACGTGACGCTTCGAAAAGCAGGACAAATTCCGTGTTCCGGCAACGGCCCCGCTGTTCGTGGTCTTGCAAAGACTCCGCGGATCATCCTCATGTAGGAGGTGAGGGGCGCGCGAGACGGGGGTAGACCCTCGGCGTCCCCGTCGGTGGAAGCCGCCAAAACAGGTTTAGGGAATTTGTCGGGGGTTGGGAAATTCTGAATTTCGTTCATGCCACGACGATCTATATGGAAGGGGACTTTTTTTGATGCTTTCCTGTTGAGAATGAAGAAGAACAGAGATGGGATTTTGGAAAGGAAAATTTGGTCACGTAGATCTTCTATTTTGCCGGAATTCGTTGATTGCTCCGTACTTATTTATAATGGAAAAACTCCTGTTCGTTGTAAGATCACTGAAGGAAAGGTTGGTCATAAATTTGGAGAGTTTGCTTCGACACGGAGACGAAGACCCTCGAGAACAAAAAAAGGAAAAGGAGGAAAGGGGAAAAAGTCAAGTATGACGCGCCCTACATATGCCACGAAAAAGCAATCCCATTTCGGTAAGACTTGATCTGAATCGTAGTTCAGATCCAAGTCGGTTCAGTGAGGGCGACCGCGAAAGTTACCGAATGGGTCCGGTCCGTCTTTTCCTGATCTTTGTCCCATATTCGACAAAGAAAGGCGTGGGAGGACGTTGCAGATGTCCGGGACGGACACGACTTCTTCTAACTCCCGAAGACCACAGGAAGACACCCGGGACCGTCAGCATGTCGTGAAAGAGGCACACTGGACGGGCGTGCTTCGACCGTGTCTCCGGGGCACAGTTGAATGTAGATATCATGAACGCGAGGTGCAGGATACCAGGCCGAGAAACCCGGGCAAGCACTCCCCGGAGGTGCCGATCGCTAGCGCATCCAGGGCCCGGCGCCCAGCGGAGCTGGAGAGGCCATCACTGATCTGAGAAGTGCGTCTTCGGTTCTTACCGACTGATTCTGCGAACGCCGGGACCCAGGAATCGAGGCCCTAAGAAAACGACGTTCTGACGTTTCATTTCAGATCAGTGAATTGAAAGAAAGAAGAGACGTTTCTCGCTCGGCGCCGCACTATGCTCCGCTTCCACAAATGAGAGTTTTCGGTGGAACCGGTGAACCACGCGAGCTGTTCCGATGCGTGGGACAGAGGGCTCGTAGTACCGTCATATCGCATCCCTGCAGTAGAAGGGAAGGGGCCTGACATCGACCCCCTTCCTTCTTTTTTATTCAAAGACACAAAAGCACAGTACAAAGAGATTGGACTCTCGGATGAGACTAAGCAGCTACCGTTCCGACGCGCCCCTGACCCTATCGTCGATTGACGACCCTATGCCCGACGTGGAGCCGGGAGGAAGCTGTGATGTAAATCACAGAAGATAAGAAAAGACGAAACGTCTTAGGGATCTCGATGGAGTCTCGCTCGGGAATTTCGACGAGAGTTGTAGATTCGTAGAAGAGGATCGGAGTACGCGCGCTACAAAACGCAGCCAGCCAGTTCGACTTCCGTGGAAAGAATACCGTACGTCGATTTTTTCGAGTACTGACCCCGGAGGGGGTCCCGGGTTGCTTTGCTTTGGCGCGCCCCACCCCAACGTGAGAGTATTGCCTTTTCAGCCTACGCTTGCTGCATGGATTCTTTAGATCTAAAGAATCCATGCTTCCCCCGCCCCGGAGTGAGACTCCATCCAGATCTCAAAGAAGGAAGATCCCGGCGGCCGGCGGGCAAATCAAAACGGAGAAAGCGGGCGGGCCGGCCGGTCGGGGCCGTCGGCGATACGTTCTTCTTTCGAAGCGTTTTGCCAATAGAGCGAGGGCGTCCTTCTAGGGTGGGGCGTTTACTTTCCAATGACAACCGCCTGTTCCCGCAGCGGGGGCGTTGCACGAAACCAAACCGCCCCCCGCCCTCTCGACGTACCAGTTGCTTCGCTGGTAGGCCCACGTCAGGTTAGGGGGGCATTGCATTGTCCCTCAGTTCTTACCAACCCCAGGTGTGTAATCGACATCGGTCTCATTATCGGTAGAAGTTTCATGCAAGCCTGACTTCAGCTGTCCATTTCTTATTCATTCAGGGCGCCCCCTGTGGACGTCGGCGGTGCTCCTTTCTCAAAGCAGAACAACTCTGAACGTTAGGGAAGATAAGGGAAAAAAGACCACCTGAGCGAACCGACCGAAGGGACTTTACTTATCCGAACCGAACTTCCGCGGCTTAAGCTGACGCCTATCACGAGCAGCGTCGCTGCGTCGATCGGCGGGGAGGAGCATCTCCGACGTATGGGGCAAAGGATCGACGCGCTTTGACTTTGTCTCCCGGGATCCACCACGGGTTGGGTTTGAGAGCCGTGTGATGGGTGACTATCCAGCACGGTTCGGAGAGCACGTCGTATGTAGTCTGCGCTGGTGAATGGAAGCCCCCGCTGCGACGAAAGAAGCGGCTCTTCCCACGGCTCCGTCACCATTGACTCGATTTTTCATTATAGTAAATCAGTCTATCAAGATGTCAATCTAAGATCTTATTTCAGTTCGATACGTCCACCTACGATACTTACCTTTGGCTTTCGTCTCGGTAGGTGTATTATTCTACATTTTCCAAAAAGGACATTCATTCATTTCTTTCTTCCCCGTCGACCACTACGACTGAAACGACGCGACAAATCAAGACCCGGAAAGGAGAAGGGCCGGTGGTGGGCATTTGGGAAAGTCGGGCCGATCGGGTGTCTTCATTCAAGCGACGGTACAGAGAAAGAACGAAACAAAGTGAGAGGCCGGGGGGCAGGGAAAAGAGTCGAGTTGATAAGGCTCGACGACCGGGAGAAGCAAAACGAAATCAGGATTTGGCCGAAAAAGATGCAACGCTATGGATACCATGACCGATCACCATCGAGAAAGAAGAATTTCTCTAAATCACTTCGGGTCAGCGGGGCCTTCAAGCATCCGAAATACGCCGGGGTTGTAAATGACATAGCGTTCCTGATAGAAAATGACGACTCCTTCAGAAAAACGAAGTTATTCAAGTTCTTTTTACCAAAGAAGTCCCGCTCTGACGGCCCGACGAGTCATCTACTAAAAAGGACCCTCCCCGCTGTGCGCCCCTCCTTGAATTATTCGGTCATGCAATACTTATTGAATACAAAGAACAAAATGCATTTCGACCCCGTCGTAGTTCTCAATCATTTCGTGGCACCGGGCGTGGCTGAACCATCTACGATGGGGGGAGCGAAGGAGGGAAGCTTAGATAAGAGAATACGCTCTCGCATCGCTTTTTTTGTAGAAAGCTCGACCTGCGAGAAAAAGTGTTTGGCCCAAGCCAAAAAGAGGTTGATCCACTTCATTCGCTTGGCAAATGATCTTCGCTTCGCGGGAACAACAAAAACCACCATCTCGCTCTTTCCTTTCTTCGGTGCTACCTTTTTATTTCCAAGGGATGGGGTTGGGGTGTATAATGACCTTTTTTTTGAGTATGCCCGGGAACAACTCCTAGGTCAATTAAGGATCAAATGTTGGAACCTCATGGGTAAGGATAAGGTTCTCGAATTGATAGAGAAATTCATAGACCTAGGTGGTTCCGGAGAATTTGTAAAGGTTCTCGAGATGATGATAGAGATCATACTGAGAAACAGAAGAATTCCGTACGGGTACAACTCTTATTTGAACGAAGTGCAAAAAATGCGATCTTTTTTGTCGGAGAGAACAAACGCGGAGACCTTAATTGAGTCGGTAAAGATCAAATCTGTTTATCAAAGTGCTTCTCTGATTGCTCAAGACATCTCTTTTCAACCGAGGAACAATCAAATCTCATTTCGTTCCATTTTGAGTAAAATAGTGAAGGATATTCCGAGAATAATACCAAAAGGGGTGGAGGGGATACGTATTTGTTGTTCAGGTCGATTAGGAGGTGCGGAAATATCCCGAACTGAATGCGGAAAGTATGGAAAAACATCTCGTAATGTATTGGAACAGAAACTCGATTATGCTCCTGCGGAAGTATCTACTCGTTACGGAATTTCAGGTGTCAAAGTGCGGATCTCATATAGACAATGAAAATGAAAATGAAAGAAATGCTACATACAAAACGTACGGGGTGTCCGTAAAAAGGGGAAAGGAATTGCCATCTTCGGTGCCATTGCTGGAGTGATGGGCACATGCTTCTCCGTACTGATTCGTATGGAATTAGCCCGACCCGGCGATCAAATTCTTGGTGGGAATCATCAACTTTATAATGTTTTAATAACAGCTCACGCTTTTTTAATGATCTTTTTTATGGTTATGCCGGCGATGATAGGTGGATCTGGTAATCGGTTTGTGCCTTTCATTTATTGTCGATTTATAATATTCTAAATCGACATGTATTTTGCACGGGAAATATGCACGCGAGTTGACTTTATCATTGGCTATGAGTGTGGCACCCAGCCTAGATCTGGAGTTGTCACTTCGTCAGCCAATTCGACGAAGTGCCGCCCCTTCCCGATGGGGTCTTCCCGGCCCCGGGGACCCCGGTTCCAGAACCTGCTCCGCTCTCGCCCCAGGTTGGGATCGTAAATTATCCCTATACCTACAAGCAGATAATCGGGGGCGAGAGCGTCGGCCGATACTCATCGGCGCTTCCTCTTATCAGTCAGAGAGGGGGCAAGCGCCCTCGAAGTGAACCACGTCGGCGCTAATCAACGCCCGACGAGCTATTCG